TCCCATTCTTCAAAGAGAGACTGAGAGCCTCCTGGAAATTCTGGATGTTTCCGGCCATTGTTCGATCAAGTATATATTTGAGTAATCCAAATAAGCCAATAAAGGTACTGATGTGGTTCATAACGATACTCCTTAGTAGAGATGAAATAGTAGGTTAACGTAATCAATGGGTCGATCGTGTCGATTGTGTCGATTGTGTCGATAGTGTCGATTGTGTCGATTGTGTCGATAGTGTCGATAGTGTCGATAGTGTCGATACTTTCACTCGACCGAGAGAGAGGTTAGTCTTTGCACTCCACCGGAATATCTAAACCCAGGAAACGTTGGCTGTGCTGCCTTAGCGATGTGTCTAGCTGGCTAAGCGTGTTAAGGCGGCTGGATCGTCGAGTCAGATAAACCAAACCATCGTTTTCTAGGCTAACCGGAATTCCTAGTCGTTCCTTTTCCATGAAGAAGACCAGATACATAAGAAGGACGACTTCATGGGATGCCAGTATACGAGAGGTAAGCAATCCATTATGGTAAAGGCTACGGGCCTTCCCCACTAAGGCTTCTTCTTCCCTCTTGCCATAGTAGGGATTGGTACGGGAGGGGAGATAGACTAGGCTTCTAGAGCCTACCATATCATGAAAGAGGGCTAGCTCCTGCAAAATGGGATGACCAAAGATCCTCTTACGGTAAGAAGCCAGATCGGTACTGTTGGTGTTTGCTCCCTTAACACACAAGGCTATGGCCCCCGTCTCACTGGTTAAGCTTGCTCCGTTTAGACCGGAGTAAACAATACGCTTTAGGATAGGTTTGGGGCACGTATCTCCCCACTTTTTCATAATAAAAGACCAAAAGGTGCCGGATTGGTATGCTTCCCATGTATTAGGCGCCTTAGTTTGGCCCATCAGGCCGGCATAAATACCGGTATGGCAAGCCACCATATCCACCTCTTCCATGGCGAGTTCCTCAGGGAGAACTATCCGACCAATCACACGACGGATAACTCGCTTAAGATCACGCCTCAGATTAGCTAGGGTGGCTGCACCACAGCCGTTCTGTGGAACGAGTCGCGAGTACCCTGGAAGTTCCCCATATGAAGTAGCAAAAAGGGGACACCTCCGGTCAAAATAGGTGCTACTTCCAGGTCGGAATAGACGGAACAGTAAATGGCAGGCACTAGTGATCGGACGGCACTCTTCATTGAGAAGGCTCACCATATCCCTGTATCGAGATGGGGTTGCCGCCAGCCGTACCACCCCAGAACCCACCTCTCCTGATAAAGGGTAAGGCAAACCAGCCAAGGTGGTACTGGGTAATAGAATAGGTAGTTCGTAGTTCTCCATCGGGGAGGCTCTCTCTGCTTGCAGGTAGAGAGCCTCTACCCGATCTTTAATACCTTTGCCCACCTTTAGGTTGTGGGCTGCCCACTCCACTATCTGCTCTTCCGTCCACTTCTCTCCTCTACAATAGGCCTCCTTAAGTTCTACATACGTGTCTAAAAACTCGTTGGTTATTCTATCCTCTGCTGGTGTTAGCTTATTGGTTGGAATAGGTGAGGCTTGGCCTTTCTCCTTATTGGGGTCCCGACCAGAGTGGATGATATCGACACTATCGACATCATCGACACTGTCAACGTTCTTAAAGAACTCTAAATCATCTTCACTATCGCCATCGTAGCTGCCGTCTTCGTCTTGGTCATCACTGGCTACAACCGTTCCGTAACCTCCCCTTTCCCACTCGTTCCTGTCGTCCTGGAAACCGGGCCAGGGATTCGTATCCATGAGATACTTGATAGCTCCCGTTATTCTATTCTTCTTTATAGGCTCCCCATGACTGAGGGATAGACCCTGTACCACTCTTCCTACAGACCTTCTCTTTCTAAGGATGTCGCGGTAACCTTGCGATCTTATTACATCATCCAATGCATCTCCAAATTGGTTGAAGGGGATAGGATCTATGCCATGGACATCCACATAGAGGAGATAATCTTCGTAGAGAGAGCCCGGAAGTGGTACTTTCTTTGCCCCTAGCGCTATTTCGTTGCCCGGACTATATCTTACTTTCTTATTTACCCACTCTATTAGCCCTGAGCAGTCTGCTCCTCCTCCTGTGAGTTCATTAAGGGCCTCCACACTGTGACCTATTCGGGTCTTGTCAGGTGGCATTTCTAGCGCCCAGGATATGATGCCACTGGCACCCTCTTGAAGCTTCTCAAACAGGAAAGGATCACGGCGGGTTACCGTTCTCGGGGTATGCACATACAAGAAACGACGACGACCCCCACTAGATCGGTCTACGTCGGGCCACTTCCAGTTCGCCGTAAATAGAGCGTGCGCATTGGGCTTGACCGATGCAGCCGGTCGCCCTTTTGCTTCCACAGTTACTTTATCATTAGACAGTAATCTCTTTAATATACTAGCAGCCGCATTACTGGGCTGCCGGGTTACATCCGGGAATAACACGAGATTTTTACCTTCTACAAGCGTCAGTTCGAAGCGGTTGGCTATTCTGTTTACGTCTAAGGTCTCACACCGCTCCCCCAATATATATTCCAAAAGCTGTGCTAAGGTTGACTTTCCTGTCGCCCCGGGACCCCACAAAAATAAGCTAAACTGTTCCCGAGTATCTAATGTGAACACCAGCCTAAGAAAAGCTCTTAGTAGGTTCAATTTCAAGGGGTCTCCATCCATTAAGGTTAGCAAAAAGCTCTTCTGAATAAAGGTAAGCTGTGTACACTGCCTGAAACTGATGTTTGCGTAGTTTGTGCAAACCCACGAAGGGTGTGGGGGTAGTAGCTGCATTCCTGAATCACGTGGAACCAGTATTCCATTAAGGAAAGGAAGCCCCGGATCCACCGTTCTTGTTCTCTTAAGTAGGCGACGCAGCCGCTCTTCCACGCATTTAATGAACTGCTGCGAGCTCATTCTCCTTTTCTGAAGCCGTGTAAACCCTGTTTCTAACAGCTTGATCTCCTCCTCTATCCTATTGAGGATGTCATAAGCCCATCCAGGTGGGCTATCCCACCGCTGATTCTTATATTCATACCACTGCTCATCTGGGAGCAGGTAGATCCAGCGATCCTTGAATTGGTTGGCCAACAGTAACCCTACGTGTGCGTCTAGCTCAAGATCAGGCTCTACAGTCCCTGTTACCTCCTCTACCTTTACTACTTTTCGCTTTTCTAGTATTCCTAGTAAGTCGCGCTCTTTATCCTTCTCCAAGGGTGGATTGCAAAGATAGCGTGATAGGAAAGAGAGTGTCTCCTCCTCCATAGAAGGTTGGTTCTTGATATGTTCATAAAGGGTGTTCCACCGAGATCCTTCAAGAACGGGGGTCCTTACTTCGTTAGCGTAGCCCTCTTGGGCAGGACAAAGGGGTGGTGGAAACGCACCTAACTCATCCAAGGGTTTCTGATAGAATACCTTGCGACCTGGGCCTATTATTGTAATTCTTCCAGTAGTAAAGTACTCCACAGGGACACCTGCTGCACATAGACTATTCTTTCTCGTTCGTTCCATAATTCCTCGTCCCCAGATATGGAGACCGCCCGACGGCGTCCTCTCCATAATAAAGGCGTGGTCATCCCCAAGGTATTCTTGGATGGCACGCGCTACAAAAGGATCGTCAATGTCTAGGATGGCTATTCCCCGAGGGAGCGATCCTACATCCAATCCCAGGGAACATTCAGGATAAGGGGCTCTTACGGCCCTTTTGGCTACCATATCTTCAATAGTCACCTTTTGTTCCTGAACCGTGGGGAAGCGCTGCTTTCCCCTTTGATAATAGAGGTGGCACCCGTTACTGAGCAGATTATAAAGCAACTGAGACTCTAGAGAAGACAGCGGGATAAAGTAGGAGGCTGGTAGCTCCGTGTCATACATCATTCTTAGTTTTCCTCCGCTCTTTCACATTCATTCATTATCACCAGCTAATGGAATCCCATGCAGAAAGCGGCAGAAAACTGGATAGGAACGAACCTTCCACGCCGCTTAGGATCCCGTTGCCGTGCCTTCCTCTCCGCTTCTGGAATTTTGACGTACCTTAGAACCATCCCCAACGGGTCATCCCCGCCGCCCTCCGTAGAAGGAAAGGTTATAGGAGTCACCAAGGCCCTCTCCAGGACCTGGGCCTGGTTGATCACGTGGGGAGCATTCAATTCAGGACGATCAAACTGGTCATAGGCCTCAGCGACTCCTCGAAGACGAAACGTTTTCGTGGCTTTTGCACCCAGTTGAGTAATTAGGCTCACCTCAAAGGTCTTATCGGTATTTTGGGGACCTTCGTACTTTCCATACTTTCCCACTAGCGGGATCTGGTATGTCTTTCCGTTTGCAAGGGAAAGAATCATTTTGTACCACTTGATCTCTGACGATTGCAATGGGAGGAGCACTCTCTCTAGCCATTGCGCAGTAAAAGAGTATGCAAAATTCCGGAGGTTGGAAGATCCTAGTGGCCACCGAACTACTTCAAAATCCATCCTCAGCGGGTATTTCACCCCTTTCGTAGAGCCCCTTAAGCCATAGTAACCCGTGACGGTGATAACCTCTCCTTTCTGAAGTCTAAGCGGAACCTCATCAAATCTATCTATGGGCATAGTCTATTTACCTCCTCTTCTAAAGGAATTTGGGTGGGTATTCATAAAGTGCTGTAGGGTCAATCACAGGTAATGTGGTCTCAGGTGGTTTGATCCTAGGGGAGTTATGAATGGGGTGTTTCCTACCTTCCATCCGAGATCGCTCTCTCAGATATTGATCTTTAGTAACGTAGATAACAGACCTACGAGGGGACCCTCCTTTTGAAGCGGAAATAGCCAAATGCCTCTTGTCATGCACCCAGTTGTCATACCAGAGGTAGGCGAGAAAGAGGATCAGAAGGAGAAACACGAGAGCAGCGGCGATCTGCAGCAGGGACACATTATCTACGCTCAGCTTGTCAAACTCGCCGGCTCGTATACGTTCCCAATGCCCAGGTCACGACCCCACTGGCGTCTTTCCGAATCTTCTCAAACAGGAAGGGGTCGCGTCGTATCACCGTCCTGGGTGTATGGAGAAAAAGGAAGCGTCTTCTCCCACCACTAGATCGGTCCACGTCTGGCCATCGCCAGTTCGCCGTAAAGATAGAGTGGGCATTGGGCTTGACCTATCCTAGCTCCTGTGGTACAATTTATTCCCTGTGGAACCTAACCTTCTGGTTTGGTTCGCAGAAGAGGAGTAGTAGAATGCAGTGGGGCTTGACCAGTTGCTCGCGACGGAACAGGCTGATTAAGCCTCAATCAGCTAAACAGATAACCCATTAACCTTTAACTTATTTCTCTTTTTTTTGTATGTATCCCTGGTTTTTCTTTTTCGTCGCTACTTCAGCGTCGTCGTCGCCGGCAAAATTCAGGTAGTGGTCGGATTCTACCTACTCCATATTTTAGCTCACCTACTTAATTAGGGTAGTTCGTCGGCGTTAGGTTGCCGGATCCTATTCAGGTAGCTTCGTCAAAACGAAATAAAGAACGAGAGTGAAATATCGAAACTGTTTCCATTTCAAAATGGATTCCTTATCAAAAAGTGATTAATGATGCGGATAAGCTGATACCGACTCGTCAATCTCCTTCATATTCAATCCGCATCATATTACTTGCAGGAAAATAGGGAACTTATTAACAAATCAAATCTACCCATGGATTTAATACATTTTTCATCTCTTTATCTGCGTTGCTTATTACTAATAACGAGATCCGGTAAATGAGTGGGGCGCAAAGCCGAAGCCTTAAAAAGAGATTGAAAAGGATTTCAATCTTTTTTGATTTTGTATTTGTAGTTGAAAACAATTGGGAGGATTTTTGGACTCCTTTTATCATCTCAAGAGTAATTGAATGACGAGGAGCCGTATGAGGTGGGAATCTCATGTACGGTTCCGTATAGTGACGTTGAAGCTGTCGACTATTCCACAACTACACCAAAAAAACCCAACTCTGCCCTACGTAAAGTCGCGAGAGTTCGATTAACCTCCAAGTTTGAGGTAACGGCTTATATACCAGGTATTGGCCATAATTTGCAGGAACATTCGGTGGTCCCCGTGAGAGGCGGAAGGGTCAAAGACCTACCCGGTGTTAGGTATCACATTGTTAGAGGAACTTTAGATGCTGTAGGGGTGAAGGATCGTAAAAAAGGGCGTTCTAGTGCGTTGCAAAACATTGTCACAACTTGGATCATTGCAATGATTCCGTATCAGTTGTTCTGATATGTTCAATGTGTAGCTGACCCAGCATTGCAAGGGGACTGAAGCCTGCTACTACAGAGATTGATAGAGATTAATTACTATCTATCTATTTGTGTGAAACAACTTGGTGTCTAAGGTGTTCTATTCCAATAAGTTGAGTTTGACCCAGACTCCCACCTGATAAAATCTTGGGATGTCTTTTCCTCTTGGAACAGGTTTAGATTACGACCACGGAAATTCAGTGAAGGCTTTATGCACATTTACTGATTGGATTGAGAAACCTACGGACATTCCTAGTAAGATAACTGAATTGCAAGATTTTCTTCTTCTTCTATATCTAAACTTCAATTTTTCCTTTTTATCCGTGGAATGGGGGAAAACGGATACTCAATATGCAATGAGTAAATATGATTTGCATCTTAAAAAAGACATGGTTCAACATCATTTGAATAGTTTAGTTTCTATTCAGTCATGTGGAAAGCTGTATTCGATGAAAGTCGCACGTGCAGTTTGGAGGGAGATTCCCGACTAACTGGTGGATCCACCCTACAATATGGAGTGACGAAGCCAAAATAGTAGCCTGAGATACCATTGAAATAAAAGAATTGATTGAAATCTGACATATTTAGATTTGTAAACTCGTGTTACATCGGAGCAGTGTAGTGAACAGAAATAAAAATATTGAATCAGATCCAATTTATCGTAATCGATTGGTAAATATGCTAGTCGATCGTATCCTGAAAAACGGCAAGAAATCGCTGGCTTATCATATTTTTTATCAGGCTATGAAGCGGATTAGGTAAAAGACAAATAGGAACCCGCTGTCTGTTCTGCGACAGGCGGTGCGCGGGGTAACTCCCGACGTAGTGACAGAAACCAAACGTGTAGGTGGATCAACTTATCGAGTTCCCGTTGAAGTAGTACCGGCAGCGGGAAAAGCTTCGGCTATCCGGTGGTCATTAATCGCGTGTCGAAAACGCTCAGGTCGAAGTATGGTTTTAAGATTGAGTGATGAATCAATGGATGCTGCCAGAAATTCCGGTAGTGCCATACGTAAGAAAGAGGAGACTCATAAAGTTGCGGAAGCGAACAAAGCTTTTGCCCATTTCCGTTAGTTTCGGATTCGTTCCAACCCACAACAAATCGATTTGTTGTGGGTTGGAACGAACCGGGGCACAAACTATCTGGGAATCGAAAAACACTACGAAGGAAGAAATGATTCAGTGAGGGGTGAACGACAAATAGCGGCTGTCTAAGCCACAAGTGAGGATTGGCAACTACTTCTTCTTTAGGTTGTTAATTGTTATACCCTCCCTAATCAATAGGATAGCAGGGGGGGGGGGCCGATGCAGAGTTGCGGAGTGCCTCGCAAAAAGGCTTGACACATAACCAGTTTTTCAGAGACTGAATTTGATTGGGACGCGCATTATATGCAATAAAAATGGTTTGAGATATCGAGAAGAAGCCCCATATCCGAGAATTCTGGAGACTCAATCAATTTTGGTTGACACAGATAGGTTTTTGTGATATATTCTAGAATAACAAGCTTACTAGCCTGGGGAATCACTAATTATCTCTTGAAAACCAAACATTACCATGACCGCAACTTTAGAACGACGCGAAAGCGCAAGCCTATGGGGTCGCTTCTGCGACTGGATCACCAGCACCGAAAATCGTCTTTATATCGGATGGTTCGGTGTCTTAATGATTCCCACCCTGCTAACCGCAACCTCTGTATTCATCATTGCTTTTGTCGCAGCTCCTCCTGTAGATATTGACGGTATTCGTGAACCCGTTTCTGGTTCTTTGTTATACGGTAACAACATTATCTCTGGTGCTATCATCCCCACTTCTGCAGCTATTGGGTTACATTTCTACCCAATTTGGGAAGCAGCTTCCGTCGATGAATGGCTTTACAATGGTGGTCCTTACGAACTTATCGTTCTTCACTTCCTACTTGGTGTAGCTTGCTACATGGGTCGCGAATGGGAACTAAGCTTCCGTCTAGGTATGCGTCCTTGGATCGCTGTTGCGTACTCGGCTCCTGTCGCAGCTGCTGCCGCCGTCTTCTTGATCTACCCAATTGGTCAAGGAAGTTTCTCTGACGGTATGCCTCTAGGCATTTCTGGTACTTTCAACTTCATGATCGTCTTCCAGGCTGAGCACAATATTCTTATGCATCCCTTCCACATGTTGGGTGTAGCTGGCGTATTCGGCGGCTCTCTATTCAGTGCTATGCATGGTTCTTTGGTAACTTCTAGTTTGATCAGAGAAACAACTGAGAATGAGTCTGCTAATGCAGGTTACAAGTTCGGTCAAGAGGAAGAAACCTACAACATCGTAGCTGCTCACGGCTATTTTGGTCGTTTGATCTTCCAATATGCTAGCTTCAACAATTCTCGTTCTCTGCACTTCTTTTTAGCTGCTTGGCCTGTAGTAGGTATTTGGTTCACCGCTTTAGGCATTAGCACTATGGCATTCAACTTGAATGGTTTTAACTTCAACCAATCCGTGGTTGACAGCCAAGGTCGTGTCATAAACACCTGGGCTGATATCATAAACCGTGCTAACCTAGGTATGGAAGTCATGCATGAACGTAACGCTCATAATTTCCCCCTAGACTTGGCTTCTGTTGAAGCTCCTTCTATAAACGGATAACACCTGTATGGGGTTATCCGGCACAACCGGATGCCAAATCTCCTCAGAGGGAGGGGTTTGGTGTCCAATGATATGAAGATTCGTGCGGTATAAAGAGTGGAAAAAGCGGTAACAGCTTTTCACAATTTCATGATTCTCAGTTTCCAACCTTGAATTATGAAAACTATTTGCAATATCCTCCCGCGATTTAATACATTACGAAGTTTCCTATTCTAAATTTGCGGAATGTTTGTAAATTCCTACCCCAATCTTTTGAAGAACGGAAAGGAAGGAGTGCATTCCTCATTTCAAAGATTTTTCTCTATCGTCTTGTCATATCAATACAGTTCATATGGATGTGTATCAACCGAAGGACCTATCTAGCTTGCTTAACGGATAGATCTCGTTCACGTCCGGGGGAGTCAAAGAAATCCACAGAAGGGGCGGACGTAGCCAAGTGGATCAAGGCAATGGATTGTGGATCCATCACGCGCGGGTTCAATCCCCGTCGTTCGCCCATCCAATCGGGAAATTCGATTCCATCGCTCTGATTGAAACAGAGAAGAACGGTTAAGGTAGATGGAATATGTGTGGGTCTCCTCGACAATACCAATTTGGAATTCCCGATCTAATTCCAGTTTTGGATACGACTATTCACAGAAATAACTAGACTCGTTCGAAATATGTATTCCATCCTATCTTGAAATTGTCAAGATTATTGGTATAATAAATCTGGGAAATAGATAGTATCTACTGCATAGAATTAATATGAAAAAAGAGAATAAGGTAAAAAAGGTGGCAATAGAAAGAGTAGGAAGTCCAGATTTTTCATCTAAAATTTCGGAGTTAATAGAAGTCGTTCTATTAAATCACCTCTTCGAATCATTGAAAAACCAATATCTCAAAGAATTTTTCATTAGTCCATCTTCCAATTATGAACCTTTTATTAGATTATCTGACTTGTGATTTCTAAGTTCACTATTTTCACGCAATCTGCGTAATTCACTAAAAAGAGATAGTGGCGTAACCCTGGAGATGCTATTGTTGCTAGCAATACCAATATCTATGCACTGCTTGAGTGATAAAAGGTTGATCGAACCAAGTGTTGTATTAACAGGAGTCATTAATGGGGGTAACGGAGTAAGAAAAAGACAAGCGGAAAACCTTGTTGATTTTTCCTGTGACTGTTTTCTACGATTCGAAAGATCTTTATATGCTGAAAAGACTGAAAAAAGGAGAATACCTGCTTTCCACTACTTAGGTTTGAACGAAGCTATTTCTGCAGGTTCAACGAAAAAGAAGAAGCAAGTTCGCTATGATGGAATGATTCCTTTGGTTTCCGGTAGATGGAAGGCATGCGTAGTGAGAGGTTTATTCCTTGGCAGAGATATATCCAAGGGTGAGACTGAAGGGATTCAAGTATTTTGTAGGGGTAGGTGTTTACAAAATTCAAGTAGGTTTTTCAAATTCTATAAATATATGGTAGTTTGTAAAAACAACCAAAGTGATTTCGGTCTGTTATTCTTTTGGGAAAATCGTAACAAGCGAGATCCGGGTCGGTTACAAGCAACACATTTTAGAAACGACTCACTAAGTCCCGTAGTATTAAACTACTATGACAAGGCATCACTTGAATCCATAAATTCAGCAGATCACCAGGGGGATAGATCGAGATTTCACTCGGAGCGAGAAGCCTTTTCCAACTTGTCTTCATTTACATCTTGTGAGAAAACGACGCCGTTTCGTGGCTGTATATTCGGATTAGATTGTGGCAAAAATGGGGAAGAATTTTCCATTCCACACACTTATTCACAAATGAGAAATGGATTGATAAATCGACTCATCGAAATTCTCCCAATAATTGAGAAATCAAATCTGATTTTTAATGGGGCAATAGTTATTGACATCAGTAATAGCGTCAAATCTGTGAAAGGATTTCAATTGAAAATGAAGGGCGACATGCCGCTTACTCAACTATCTGTCAAAAAACTTGGGCTAGCGAGCAACAGACACCTCAACCTTAATGAGATTCTTCCAAACTATTTTCAAATTTCTTTAGGTATACCTAAAGAAATAAGTAATCGAGGTGAAAATACTACTTTTCCAAACTAATTGAAAGAGAAGGATAACATACATTCAATATATTCTCTAGTTAGATTGTATGGACGAGGTAGAGTCATACCTCTCTACTCAGCATACATATCTCTTTTATATGACTATTTCTGCGCATTATCTACTGACTATTTCTTCCAAATCAAATATCGGTTGAATGGCTGGGCGGGGATCGGGGGGTACACCGGTGCAACAAGAATTGCAATTGAATAAAGAGTATTGAAATGGAAAGATAACGCAGAGCGCCTATTGAACGAATATATTCTATTTAAATATAATGAATATAAAAATGTTCAGTCAAACGTGCATAGATGGCTCGATACGACCGAGGATTCGTCTTCTTTCCCTGTCAGGGAAGTCTTAAACTTGGAGGAATCAATTTGCCAGGTATTAATAATAAGAAACAATTTGCTGAATAATATTGGTGTCAGTCTCGGTAGTAACAATCAACAGAGCAAAAAAGATTTTCATCGATTTCTCAATGTTTTATTTCTTTATAAAATGATTGTTGCTGAGATTACTCGCCAGAAAGTTTTGATATATACCATCGATTATTGCATCGAAAAATTGAACGATATAGATCTTGATAAATTGAACAAGATAGATCTCATGAAACTTGATGTTTTATCAAGTTTATTCGATGGTTACATTGATGAACAGATACTTTTTATCAAAACAATTCTTGATAGAAAAAAGAGTTTCTTCATTGAATCCAAACTGTTCATGAGTGAGAAATTGGTAGGCTCTTTGACCGAGCTGGAACCTGCAGTGAATCCTATTTATCTCGGGTTGCCCCGTATCGAATCTATCCGAGCAGGATTTTCAAGCAATGCCTTTTCCATTACGGGAGGGCAATTTTGGAATCTGTTTCTGGATAATTTAAACCGTGGGGGAGGTTCAACTAGAGATATGGGTGGGAATATTTCGAGATACATCTCCGATCAGGTTGATAAACTAAACTTTCTAGACGATTCACTTATACGCAACTTTGTTGGAAGCAGCTTTATTCCGAGAATCAAAAGAGATCTCTTTCTTGGGAAATGCAACGATAGTTATCTCAACGTATTAGAAAACTTCTATGTGGGCTCCGAAGATGAAATCATCTCATCCAATATCATCTCATTGATTCATCCCCAACTGTCAGATTCGTTGGCATCCAATCTATCGAAACAAACAGCGGGGGGGGTTGCTGGTCACGCACTCACACCAATTCAATCTATTTTTTCTAATCTGCATGAATCCACAGCATTAGTAACTCATTCAGATGGACTTTCTAATTCTATTTCGGATCTGAAAAGGTTACTGGCAGGTTTGAACTTATCTTCTCGTGAAACGATAGAATCATCTCTATATTCGTGCAGTAGCAATCGAGTTGATTTGGAGAAAACGTCGATAAACTCCGATTCATCGTCGGATCGGCGACCCCAACCCCGTCTCGAGAATCTAGTATTGAATCGAGTCTATCAAAAGAATTTGCCTATTAAGTATTTCTGGGAACCGGAAGACTTGGAAACATCTTATTGGTCGCTAAGACTACCATTATGCAGCGATGTAACATTGAGATCTCTAGCAGAATCAATTGGAAAGGAGGTTGCGTACGAAGATACAGACTTTGCGGATCAATCTATCCGGAAAGAGGCTACATTCCACCCTATCAATTTCAATGAATTATTAAAAGATTTGAACAGATATAAGATCTCTTGGATCTTTTGGAAAGACAATATCGGTGAAAAATGGAGCTTATTTAGAGATTACATACCTTGGTTTTTTACCCTCACCTGGTGGAGATACTTCTACGATCTGATTGGAAAAACATATTCAGAAATAATACTTAAGATAAGTTATGACTCAACCCATAATCTTAATAGAGTTTATAAAATAATCGTTGAGGATGTAGTGGATGGCACGAAAGCCTACTTATTCCAAAGACTGCAAAGCCTAGGATTGAGATTCGGCAACGATTCCATAAATAGTATAGTATCCGAGATAGGTCTTCTCATTTTCGAAAAAATTCCTGATGAAGCGGAGATTCTACATTCGGGGGGATGGCCAGTATCTCAATTCTCCAATAGGTCTATCTTTTATTACTTCATTTTTTCAGTATTAATTGTTCTTGCATTATTCAAACACCCCTTGTCTGCCGTTTCGGGTTCCAATTCCTTTCATTTATGGAAACGTTTCAATACTATTGACTATTTGACAGACCCAACGCGTGGATCCTATTTGAAAGAGGTAATGCATTCCCCTTCGACAAGCTAAATGTCAACGAGAGATCTACTAATCCATTCTTTGAATAGATTCTTGAATTATCTAAATAATATAATCTTTTTCTTCTTTGTGAAAGATGAACTCAATTCATGGATGTTTCATGAAGAAAGTTCCGATATCCTAGATAGTAAGAAAGAACTACTGACTCAACATTTAGTGACGAATAAGATTCTTTATAGGTATGTGTCGAAATTGAATTCCAATTATGATTTATTGAGCAACGAGATTTCTCATGAACCTTATCCACAAGGAAAATCTAATGTTTTGGCATACTTACGGCAATTCTGGCAAAATGATCTATTGACTCACAAGATCCGTAAGTTGGATCCTGCGGAGAAGTGGGCTTTTTCCGCCCTCGAGAGAAATATTCTCTTTTCAGTAACAACAAGACGAAAAGGCAGTCTAGTAACTATACCATGTCATGACATACCTATTTCACCCCAACCGGGATTATTACCATCTAAAGGGATTTTGCTAGTAGGATCCATAGAAACTGGCCGATCTTCCATTATTAGAGATGTGGCATCCCATTCCTACTTTCCAGTGGTGAAACTACCACTGAAAACGCTGATATACAACCGATCCTTCTTTACTAATGTACGTGGAAATTTCATCTCGAAAGAGAGCGTACACCGATTAAATCTCGTTTTTGAAATGGCGAAAGAGATGTCTCCCTGTACACTATGGATTCAAGATATTCATGAATTGAATATTCATCGTTCGTATCATAAGCTAGAAGCTGATCCCAAATTCTTACTTTGCCAAATATTGAAAAGTATTGGTCACAGGCGCGGCAATTCCAACATCCGCGAGAATGTTGTTATCGCTACGACTCACGTACCTGCGAGGATAGATCCAGCTCCAGTAGCTCCGAACCGGTTAAACCAATTAATAAATTTTCGAAAATCCAACGGGTATCAACGTCAGAAAGAATTCTCAATCCTATTACGTATCAAAGGTTGCGAAATGGAGGCTAATCCGCCCCTTCCTCTTATTGAAGGTACTGGGTCTGGAACTACGGGTTATAGTAAACGAGATCTATTCTTTCTTGCTAATGAGGCTTTATTACTAGGTACTTCCAAAAGAAGTAAGATGATATGTAGCGACGCAATTGAATTAGCTTCGCATAGACAACATTCAGCTGCTAGTGATATGGGCAATGGGATAGAATCCGGTTCTGAATGGGAGATCTTTTCTCACGAGATAGGGGATCTTACTTCAAAGAATAGTTTGATAGATACTTATCTCACGAATACATATATTGGTCGTAACGCGTTAAAGATGCGATTCTATTATTTGTCTAACTGGTATGTGGAACCTTCAATAACCGAGTCAACATTTAATGAATTGACTCTATTTTCGCATATCCTAGGGATACTAGCTGGATTAGTAGCTCGCGATTCGCTCCAAAGGGGTATGAGAAAGAAAGAGAATTTGATTGTTATTGACAAACTGGTAGAGAATGACTTGAACCTAGCTTGTGGTGTACTGGAAAATCTATCGACTAATTTTTCACGTTCAGAAATTTGTAGAGGCGAAAGTCGACGCAGTAGTAGTCTTTCCTTTTACGTTCCTATCGGTAAACCCAAGTATTGTTCAGGTGTAACTTTTACAAGTCGTTCTTCTAGATTTACGAGAAGGGGGGGGGTTAGCCGTCTAACCGACTTCGAACTGCAACAGTTACCCGAGCTAAGAAACTCAAGTCCGACGGAAATGTCGCGCGAGATCAATTGGTCTCGTAAGGCTTGGCGTCTCCGTTTTCTGCGAAGCGGAGCTTATGAATTGATGAGGGTATCATCTGAACCCAATCATTTGTATAATCTAATTCTCCTTTACCAAAATCGGAATTATATACCCCAACAAGATTTCGAATTCAATAAGATTAAGGGTGACAAAAGGCAATGGTGTGACAAAAGCGGATATCTATTTAGTTTTGAAAAATCTGCAACTAATGTGACAGATAAATTGATTAAAAGATTGGAAAACCGGTTGGATAATATGTTGCTACGCGAGCAATTTCTCGATTTGGGAATATCCGGCGAATCCTACAATGAATATGAGACACACTGTAATCGATTAGATGAAACGACTCGACTCTTCGGGGGACGCTTCATCTGGGACCCCATGCTTCTGTTCCAACCAGATCCTAACATTCCTTCCTCGCGTCGCAGCCTGTTGCCGACGAAAAAACTGGCGCAGAGGCTTTATACTATTTACGGTATGAGAAGGCAGCACCTCAATAAAAGGTCAAATAAAAAGATTAAAGATTTCTTTCTCTATAGTGAAGATAATCCGAAATTGAAACCTGACTCATCTATTAAGCGGTGGAATAATCTACCTTTGGATGATGAAGAGGAGCGAGATTCCCAATACGTCAAAGAAACTTCCTTTATAGATATACATCTGCAATATCCGCAGACATTTAATCCCGCTCGCTTTGATTCCTACGTGGTAGCAGAAGATTTTCCAGAGCGATTTATTCGGTTTAGGCTTCTGGTTCATAGAAACAGATGGATGAGGCGAAACGGTTGCCCAGTTTCGGATTTTCTTATCTATAATATGTTGCTTGAAATTTATTCCTATCTATTCAACCCGTTCTGGTTTGGTGGGGCATCACCGGATGGAACTACGAAACAATTTTTTCACGAAAGTTCATAGAACAAATCTTAGATACCCTTCATTCTGTCTAGATCTCTAGCAATAAAATTAGGAGTCAAATCAGTAAAGGGAAGATATATATTTTACTTCTACTTATAGAAATAATTCTGTTCTAGCTTTTCAAATAGTTAAGAAACTTGAGGCCATTTTCTATATGAGCCTTTCTGCTTAGAAAGAAGATTCAGAAGGAGCAATAGCTTATTCCATAGGGATTTATTTTGCAAAACCGCTTCTTAACATCACTCTTGGAATAGATCCTATCTAAAATTGCGGATTTACCCCCCCCCCCCCCCTCCAGATGACTTATTGATTCGCTCATTCCAATCATTCAATACACCGGAATTGAGGGGGGGGGGGTAAGAAAATAACAAGAACGCCACAATCATTTTCTCTTCAATTGGTAGGGATGAAAGTAAGCACGATAGTGAATCATTCACCGGTTGGTGGGTCAGGGTTCAACGCGATTTGATTTGGCATATGGGGGAGACGCAACTACCCAATTAGTAGGAATTGCTCACTGATGTAGATTTGAACGAATCTCCCCGGGTAGGATTCGAACCTATGACCAATCGGTTAACAGCCGACCGCTCTACCGCTGAGCTACCGAGGAAAGTCGAAGGGAATTCAGTCTCGTACACACTCAAAGACCTTTGTTCTTTGAGCCGCTTCTAAACCTGTAACAGGTTAAGCTTTGCCCGACATGTTGTGAAGTAGACTTTGCGTACACTCTAACCTTCATTATAGTAGGAGGCGATGGCGATAGCAACCCCATTTGAATGGAAGGGTCCCCCAATCATGGGATAGGGGGGGGTAGCCGGTCGATTGAGATGAATCCTACAAGCCCCCCCCCACGATCTGGATCGATTGGTCACTAATTAGTACTTCCTATTTCCCCCCTCCAAGAAGCGTGGTAGAATAGCCGCAGGATTCCCCTACCTCAGGGTGTAAAAACAAGTATATTATTGAGGAACAAAAAGGACATAGAGATGGGGAAAATGAAAAAGAGTCGGGAGAAATGAACACGAATTGGAGCTTCGTGAAACGAAAGTAGCAGTTTACGGGAAAGGCGGAATTGGGAAATCAACAACTAGTTGCAACAAAATAACAGTTCCAATAATTAATCCAAACAAATATTGGGATATTCTTCCATTTTTTACATGTCGTATACTCTCTCCACTAAAAAGATTTAATACACCAGTTCCATTGATAAATCCATCAATTATCCATTGATCAAAATATAAAATTAGCTTGCTAATTAAGATTACATTTTGCACGAAGTACATCTTGTAAAAATAATCAATATAACCTCTATTCAGGGACCAATTTCTAACAGAAACTAGAAAAGTATTTACTACTTTTTGCCTCTTCATTTTTTCATTAACTTCTATATCAAAAATCTTATCAAATTGTCCATAAACTTTGAAAGAAATTAATAACCCAATAGAAGATAAACTAAGTGAAGGGATTGAACTTATTAAAATTTCCCTTAATTTTTCAAATTGTTGAGGAAATTTTGACAAAGAAAAGATAGAGATTAGCCAATCAAACAAAAGATTCAAACCATATCCTTTTTGAGCTGAATCAATTCCGATCAATCCACCAAATAATGTAGGGATTGCCAAAATAATAAGAGGCAAAACCATGCCAAAATTTGATTCTCGAGGATATAGTAAGCTTTGATAATAATTTTGATCATAAAAAGATTCATCTATCATATAAGACCCATCGTTTTTGTTTATAGGCACCGTTTTAAAATTTTCTATTTTTGACAATCTTTTTCTTTTTTTATCTAATGAAGTAAAATTGGTACCAGTTTGCTTAAGAAGTAAGTCCGATTGAGTTTCACCCCATGAATAAATAACATATTCAGATGGAAAAGAAGTATAAGATTCCATAGAATTGATTTGATTCGCACGAAAGTCTCCCTCAAATGTTAAGAGATAGATACGAAACGTATAAAACGAAGTAAGTCCTGCTGTACCAGAAGCTATTAACCCAAAGTAGGGGGAATTTAACCAACTTTCTGTAATAATTTGATCCTTAGACCAAAAACAAGCAAGTGGGGGTATACCACATAAAGAAAGGGTGCCTGAAAGAAAAGTAATTCCAGTAATTGGCATATATTTTCGTAAACCGCCCATAAAAAATATATTTTGACTTTTCTTGGGAGAATATCCAATCACTTTTTCCATAGAATGAATAACTGATCCAGAACCTAGAAACGGCAAAGCTTTTGAATAAGCATGAGTAATGAGGTGAAATAAAGCAGATTGAGAAGCACCAATACCCGAAGCTAGTACCATATAGCCTAACTGGGACATGGTCGAATAAGCCAGACCCCTTTTTATGTCTTTCTGAGCGAGAGCTAATGTAGCGCCCAATAAAGTTGTTGCTCCACCTATCCAAGAAATAGTAGACATTGCTAAAGGCAATGTCAAAAAAAGTTTGAAAATTCGAGCTATAAAGAAAATTCCAGCAGCCACCATAGTAGCTGCATGAATAAGAGCAGATATAGGGGTGGGTCCTTCCATAGCATCGGGTAACCATACATGAAGTGGAAATTGAGCAGATTTGGCAACCGGACCTGAAAAAAGTAAAAGGGCAACTGTAGTTGCAAAAATTGGATTGACAACGCCGTTGCTGGTTAATTCGAAAAATCAATCACACAATTCATAAATATCAAAACTACCGGTTATCCAGTAAATCCCTAATAAACCCAAAAGCAATCCAAAGTCTCCTATGCGATTGGTGACAAAAGCTTTTTGACAAGCATTTGCAGCACTCGATCTCGCAAACCAAAAACCTATTAATAAATAAGAACACATTCCAACTAATTCCCAAAACACGTAAATTTGTATCATATTAGGACTGAACACTAACCCTAACATTGATGCCGTAAATAGACTCAAATAAGCATAAAATCTTGCATATCCCTAATCGTGAAACATGTAACTATCGCTGTAAACCATCACTGAAAGACCTACAGTAGTAACTAATATTGACATGACAAGAGTAAGTGGATCGACGAGAATACCTATTTTCAAACAGAAATCACTTTTTGGAATCCGAGCCCACAAATACTGCTGGATAGCGTGAGTCGCAGCCTGTCTCCAGACTAAAACGAAAGAGACATACATAGCGACAATTAGTGAAAAGATATTGAAAGCTGCGCACAAGCGTCGTAAGCTTCTAGTTGCTTTTGGAAAAAAGAAAGAAAAAGATCCAGTTAAACAAGAGGCTACTAATGGACACAAAGGGATGATATAAGCAGATTTATTTGAAAGTTCCACAGTGATATTAAATTCGTTATTGTTTCTGACTCTTCTTTATTAAGAGTCAAAACTGAAACTATGGGAACAATATGAAATAGAATAGATATAACTTATTAATTTAGTTCTTAGTTAGGCAAAAGATTTTAGCTGTATAAAATTGAGTTTCACAAAAAAAAAAACATATATATATATATATATATCCATAAAAAAAAAATATAGATTTATATCTATGTCACGGGCTTGACAATATTGAAAGATGACCTTGATACTTATTCAAGTCAGATAATTCAAATCAGAATAGGTTTGCAAGTCACAGTTTTGGTAAAAAGAAAAATCGAAAACATCAATAAAGAGATACATTTAGGATGAACAAATATGCAATAATTGACATCGGTGGCACACAGCTCCGAGTGGAACAAGGAAGATTTTACGATGCTCGGCATCTCATCTCCATTCGAGACACATTAAAACCCAATGAAAAAATATCGATAAATCGGGTTTTACTTATTTGTCACGGATCTAGCATCAATTTGGGTTATCCGTGGTTAAATGATGCAGCTGTCAAAGGCAGAATTTTACAAGGCTGTTTCACTAAAAAACTGATGATACAACGGATTCAGCCTAAGACTAAAACATGACAAGTTTTTGGATATAGAGAAAATATGACTCGATTGGTTATTGATTCAATTCAGTTCGGTAGAAAAAATTTAAACAGAGATTAGTTAATTTCCTTTTTTTTTTTTATAAAATCAATATGTACAAAAAAATTATGTTACGTAGCAGCATATAACTTAAAAATTTGTTATTCTTTCAATTCTATACGCCCCTGCTCCTTCTTATTTCATTCTTTTTCCATTATATCTATTCTATTTATACATATCAATGTAGTTTCAAGTTAATCTTAAAAGATAATAGATATATGGCAGTACCTAAAAAACGTACTTCCGGTTCAAAAAAGAGAATCCGTAACCGTACATGGAAAGCTAAACCTATAAAAGTAGCATCAGTGGCTTTTTCCTTAGCCAAATCTATTTTAACCGGCCGTTCAACAAGTTTTTACTACATAACAGAACAGAAAAAAGGCAATAACGGGGGCGAGAGGATAACCCAAAAATTAGGATGATCTTCTCTGTCATTATGTCTTAATGACGTATATATATACCACATTTTAAAATAGAAAATAAATAACTAAATAAGAAGTTTCAAAATAGAAGAGCAAAAGTAAATATCAATCAGTATTAGTCCAGTTAAAATTAGCGGGAAGACAACTTTTTAGTATGTATTATTTCAGCAATAATGCAAGATTTAATTGCTTTAACAATTTTTAGTAACTCATTAACAACAACTTATTACCTAAGTGATTTTAATTTATCAATGTTGAGCTTAAACAAAGTTGAAAAGTTTCTTTCTTACAAAGGTTAGCAGATATAGAATTGAGAACTATTAGCTCATATTGGTAACTGAGAAAGTAATTAAGATTAAGGTAACAAAATAAAGAAAAAAAGAAAGAAACTCTATCTTCACAAAATAGGGTCAAAGATAAAGTAAACGACTCCATAAGAAAATAAATTGACAATATTGTCAATTTATTTTCTTATGGAGTTTCTCCCACGAATTTTTGGGTAACAAATTTTTCCCTTATACACCAAACTCTATTTTGGTTCATAAATTAATTAGTGATGAAGACATCAAACCTGCAGTGCTTTTTCATATATCTTATGACTCTATTTTCATTCGGAATAACAGGATTTGAACCTGTGACCTCCATCACCCCAAGATGGCGCGCTACCAAACTGTGCCATATTCCGCTACTTCTTTATGAAAAGACATATATATATATGTATATATGGATATATTGATATGTTATAGAATTATATAAATACTAACATCATCTATAAGTTTGCAAATTCGATATTACAGTTGTTTTAGCAATCTCTTTGGAAGGGCTTCTGCCTATCTCTCTCCTTCGGCTATATCTTATACAAGGAGATGTTGACGTATGATACCAAATTCATATAAAATAGACATGAATTTTCATGTCTCTTCTGTTTCTATAAAAAGCCGCTATGGTGAAACAGGTAGACACGCTGCTCTTAGGAAGCAGTGCCAAAGCATCTCGGTTCGAATCCGAGTAGCGGTATTTAGAAATTTATAATTTATTATTTTTAGAAAATAAAGCGATCTTAAGAAAGAAAAAGAAAATATTAGTTAGATCTAATTAGATCCAATCCCATTGAATAAAGTTTTCTTAACTTAATAGGCTCTTTTTACAACAAAGTATATCTATATGGAACGCGTTTTTATCCATATTTCGTTTTTGATGTTTTTTTCTACTACTTTGTCAAATCTGATCAACCTATTTCATGATTTTGATAAGTCAAACAAATTTAGCAATAAGGGTATGATAATTGCTTTCTTCTGTACAACGGGATCTTTAGTAATCCGATGGTTTCAAACTAAGCATTTACCAGTAAGCAATCTGTACGAATCATCGATGTTTCTGTCATGGAGTTTCTCTTTGTTGTACATAATATTAGAATTTAGAAATAAGAATGGGTTATCGAGACCAATTATAGCACCGAGTGCTATGTTGACTCATGCCTTTGCTACTTTAGGTCTTCCTGAGGAAATGCAACAATTCATGCCATTAGTACCTGCTTCGCAGTCTCATTGGTTGATGATGCATGTAACTACAACGTCGTTGAGTTATGCAACCTTGCTATGGGGATCTTTGTTGGCAATATCCTCATCAAGTATTTATTACAGTGATACAAAAGATTACCAGGTTTTAGATTCCAGACACAATTCTTACAGTATTTCATCAAAATTAGATAGTCTTACCAAAATTAATATACGAAGTTTTTTTTATCCATTATCCTCAAATTTGAAAAAGTGTCAACTAATTAATCGATTAGATAGATGGGCTTATCAAATTATAAGTTCAGGGTTCTCTTTATTAACCATTGGTATACTTTCCGGAGCGGTATGGGCTAATGAAGCTTGGGGATCTTATCGGAGTTGGGATCCCAAAGAAACGTGGGCGCTAGTAACTTGGTCAATACACGCTACTTATCTTCACACCAAGATAATGAACAGATGGATGGGAGAGGGACCGGCTGCGGTAGCATCAACAGGTTTTTTACTAGTTTGGATTTGTTTCTTAGGAGTCAATTTGTTAGGAATTGGATTACATAATTACGGATGGATAATATAAAACAAGAAAATTAAGATTTACTGAAACAAATTTGATGAAGTAAAGATATAAATAGTTGATTCGACAAGTTTGAAGTTTTATCAAATAAAGATGAATAAGATAATCTTTTTAAGAGGGGGGGGGGGGGGGCAAAAACAAACACTTACTAGATAAACAGTAGTTAACTGAATCCATCTTTTTTTTTGTTTGTTTTTGTTTCTCTACCCAATCTATTTTTCATTTCTGCTCACAGTTCAGCACAAACAAAATTTATTTGTGACAAACATACGTAAACTAAGTATTACTAATACAACTAGAATTGTCGAGCCCTTAGAATTAATTTAGATTAGTTAAAATCATAATAATGGCTTTTTTGCATCAAGTTATTCTTATAGTATTCGATACTCTAATTTAGATGCTATTTAATTCACTCAAATCTTTTCCGTACTTTCACTTGATAGCTGAATATGGAAGAAGTATTGAGAGAACTTCACCATTCCGTAAAGGTAAAATTAGATTTGGATATAAACCGATACCTAATATTGGTAAGAAGAAACAGGTCGAAGTGAATATTTCCCTTGGACCAAAATCAATCAAATAAGGATTTGATTCATTGGATAACTTATAACCATAAAACATTCGACGTAACATGGATAACAAATAGATAGAAGACAATACTGTACCAGTTGCTTCCAACAATGTAATTGTTATCTTAAAAAGATATGAGTATTGTTTGTCAATAATAACTCCTAGAAATACTAATAATTCTGATACAAAACCGCTCATACCCGGTAATGCAAGGGAGGCCAACGAAAATATACTAAACATAGTAAATAGTTTAGGCAGTCGAGTTGCCATTCCCCCTAATTCATTAAGGAAGGGGGTACGCGTTCTGTCATAGCAAGTACCGGCAAGAAAGAAGAGTGCTGCGCCAATTAAGCCATGAGATATCATTTGTAAAATGGCTCCGTTAATACCCGCATTTGTCAGGGACCCAATCCCGATAGCTACAAAACCCATATGGGAAATTGAAGAATAAGCTATTCTTCTCTTGAGATTACGTTGACTCATGGAAGCTAGAGAAGCATATACAATTTGGATTGCTCCGATCAATATTAACCATGAACGAACGAAAAAATGTGCATGAATCAGTACTTCTAAATTGATCCGAATCAGCCCATATCCTCCCATTTTTAATAATACTCCAGCTAGTAACATGCATGTGCTATAATGTGCCTCTCCATGAGTATCGGGCAACCAACTATGAAGAGGAAATATTGGTAACTTTACTGCATAAGCAATTAAGAAGCCTAAGTAGAGAGCAATTTCTAACGAGATGGGATATGATTTATCTATTAAAGCTTGAATAGCAAAAGAGGGTACTTCGTTCCCATAAAAACTCGTGGTTAAGGCTGCTACTAAAAGAAAGATGGACCCACCAGCTGTGTATAAAACAAATTTTGTGGCCGAATAGAGGCGTCTTTTTCCACCCCATAAGCATAAAAGTAAATAGACTGGAATTAGTTCTAGTTCCCACATGAAGAAAAAAAGCAAGATGTCACGGGAAACAAACAATCCAATTTGTCCGCTATACATAACTAGCATCAAAAAATAAAATAGACGTGTATTACGAGTGATCGGCCAGGCCGCTAAGGTTGCCAAAGTAGTTACAAAACCCGTAAGTAAAATGAGACTCATGGAAAGTCCGTCGATACCTACTATCCAATGAAAATTGATGGAATTTATCCAGCTAAATATCTCTACTAACTGGATGGATTGGGAATCAAATTGGAAGTGGCAATAAAAGATATAAGTAATCATTAAAAATTCCAATATGCAGATACCCAGAGTATACCATCGTATTATTCTGTTTCCATCACGAGGAAGTATTGAAAGCAACAAACTGGCAAAAATTGGAAAAAGAACGATCGTTGTAAGCCAAGGTACATTACTCATTATGAATAAGAAATAATTAATAAGAAATAATTTTTGATACAGAAGAAACTAGGTGATTAACTGTGTCGACTCGTACTCGCACTCCGTACGTCCCGAAGTTTTGAGTACAAGTCACGATAATATAATAATTACCTTGTCTTACTCTATTACTAGTAAGCTAACCCCATACTGCGAGTGGTTTCAGACCCTAGGTAAACACGTACGCTCAAAAAATCTGTTGGACAAGCGGATTCACATCTTTTGCAACCTACGCAATCTTCTGTTCTAGGAGCAGAAGCTATCTGATTTGCTTTGCAGCCATCCCAGGGTATCATTTCTAGTACATCCGTGGGACATGCTCTTACACACTGGGTACAACCAATACACGTGTCATATATTTTCACTGAATGTGCCATTGAGTTTACTTACTCCTATTAAATTCGTATACCAATTCTTATTTTTTTTTTTTTTAAGGTTGAATTGATACTTTCTTAGATTTGTCTTATCTATATATATTACCGTTTCGCGCCGGGTTAACCATTTTTATCCTTTTTTAAGTTTATCCGGTCGAATCCTATTTATTTTTTTTTTATGCCGATTTTCCGTTTGTAAATATAAAGTTGTTAACCACTTTTAAAATCTAATGTAAAGAGAATATTAAACCAATTTAATGAATCGAGATAATCTTGTTGAGCACAAATCCAATTAGATTGGCAAAACCACTTTAGTTATCAATTACCATTTTAACAGGTTAAATTGATCGATACGAGTAGATCTCCTATTTCGTTGAAGAGAAAGAGCAATAGATAACCCGGTAGCAGCTTCGGCAGCTGCAATAGCTATCACGAATATGGCAAATATTTCCCCCCCCGCTTGCTTATTTTTCAATAAATTTGAAAATAGAATAAAGTTTAGATTAACTGCATTAAAGATTAATTCAAGACTCATAAGTGCTCTAATCATATTTCTACTTGTAATTAAGCCAAAAAATCCGACACACAAAAGATATGTACCTAAAATTAGTCCGTGTTCAAACATGATTTATTATAATCCTTTTTAAAAACTTGATAGGTCAACTTTTTCGCCACCTTATGTAGGAAGTTAGAGTTAATGAAAAATTATTGCGAGATGATAAAAAAGATTATTTTTCAGCAGTTGTGACTGCGTCTTCGTCCCGCGCTGAGTTGATTGCTCCCACCAAAGCAACTAAAAGAAGTATGGAAAGAAGTTCAAATGGGACTAAAAAGTTACTAAGTAATGTATACCCTAGTTGTCGGACGTCAATGTTGGGTGTATCCATTAAAAGAGTCTCCGATTGATTAACAAAACTAGTGGCAAACCAATTTGTATTATAAGTGATATTAACCAATGCCAGAAATAGTGCTGTGCAAGCTCCTGAAGTGGTGAAGTGCCCCACACACCAAGTATTAGATTCAGATTGAACCGGTTTTTCAGTAGCCATTACAGCAGACACAATTAATACATTTATAGCTCCTACATAAACAAGCGATTGTGCGGCAGCTACGAAGTCAGCATTTGATACAAAATATAATAAAGATATACGAGTAAAAACCAACCCCAAAGAAAAAGCAGAGTGAACCGCGTTAACAAGTGATATTGTGCCCAAACTTCCTAGTAGAATACCCAATCCTATTAGTGACAAAATAGATTCATGAATTAATTCTGAGAGATTCATTGGACGCAACTACTTAAATGTTTTATGATATTTTTGTCTGCACTTCGTGTTTTCCCTTTTTCGGTTAGTTACAAGTAATCAAAAAGATTCGTTTTTAAGAATATCCAATTAATTTATAGGTAATTAATTATATTTTTGGTTTTTTATCCCACACCTTTTAATTAATTAGAAGGTCAATTAAGTTGAAACCACTTGAATCGAAAAATCTTGAGATATAGAAATAGGTAAACGACCTAAAGCTGTTTGATCTTGGTTTAGTTCGTGACGATCATAGCTAGAAAGTTCATACTCCTCAGTCATTGACAAGCAGTTTGTTGGGCAATATTCGACACAGTTTCCGCAAAAGATGCAAACTCCAAAATCGATGCTATAGCTTTTCAATCGTTTTTTATTAATATCCTTCACGAGGATCCAATCTACAACTGGCAGATTGATTGGGCATACTCTAACGCATACTTCGCAAGCAATACATTTATCAAATTCAAAATGGATGCGTCCACGAAATCGCTCAGATGATAAATTTTTTTCATATGGATATTGAATAGTTATAGGTGAACGATTCAGATGATCTAAAGTAACCGCGAAGCCTTGACCTATGTATTTTGCAGCTTCTATGGCTTGATGTCCATAGCTTCCAAATTCAATTAGTGTGGAAAACATAGAAGAGATAACCCCAGTCTATTAGTTTTTTTGTTCCAGATAAACTTATCTTATTTGTATGGGAGAAAAAACAAATGATATATCTACTTACCTTCCTCTTCTTTTTTTTTTTTTTTATTTCTAAATTAAAAAGATTTGACTTAAACTCAAGCTGAAAAAAAGATAGCTAGTTTAGTAGCAAAAGTTGAAATGAGGCTGTCGGTAACAAATTTCCTGAAGCAATAGGTAAAAGAAATTTCCATCCAAGATTTAGTAATTGATCTATTCTTACTCTAGGTAAAGTCCATCTTGTTAAGATAGAGATAAATATAAATAAATAACATTTTGCCAATGTGGTGATAATACCCAACCCTGACATTAATACATGAAAGGACTCACTACTATATTCTGAAAAATAAAAATTTTGTGCAAGATCTTCAAAGAAGGGAATTGAAGAATCCCATCCACCCAAATATAAAATTGTGACAAATGATGAAGAAGCCAACAGATTTGAGTAAGAACCAACATAAAATAGACCAAATTTTATTCCTGAATATTCAGTCTGATAACCTGCAACTAGTTCTTCCTCTGCTTCTGGCAGATCAAATGGCAGCCTCTCACATTCTGCTAGTGACGAGATAAAAAATGCTATGAATCCTATAGGCTGACGCCAAAGATTCCACCCCATGAAACCAAATTTAGATTGTGTTTTTACTATATCAACCGTACTCAAGCTACCAGATAAGAATAGTCGGCGCATCTTCCGCCTCTAATTCAAAACCGTACATGAAATCATAGTTTCATACGGCTCCTCATCAATTTTATGTAGAGGTAGTAGAAGCACATATTACTATTTGTAGTTAAGATAAAAGTTACTAACTTAAATTAATGAGATTCCGTTTGCCACGACAAAAGAATTGCTTCCGAATCTATCTCAAACTCATAGTCTTTTTTGAAGGTTGTGACTTGTTGTATAATTAAATATTATCAATTTTAATATATCTACTTACCACTTCTAAAAAGAATCAGTGGACTTATTTCCAGTTCAACTTAAAAAGTGGAAATAGAAGCAATTAGTTCAGTAATGGGTTTACTGTAACAAGTCTCAAGCTAAAACTAAAGAAAGCTTATAATCAAATTTTTGATTACTAAAACTATTTCACCGTGGGGATTACTTCGTTCCAATTAGTTATCATTGCAGTGAGCAGGATTATACTCGAGACTGAAATAGGTTGGATGCACCACTCAGCTGTCCCTACCGAGACTGAGTCCATCTTATGTAGATAAGAAAATTGGGTAAAAATCTTCTTCTTAACAACATTTGTACTTAAGTTTTAAGTTGTCGTTAGTTATTACCATAATTATCTTCGCCTCGCAAATCTCTTGCGCATATTGGTGTTTCTTGCCGCTCACTTCTAGCTAATCCTAATAAAAGTCGAAAAGGGACTATATGTTCCCGCGTCAAGCCAAAACATATCCTAAACCTGGGGTGAAATGGCGTTTACCATTCGGATATGCTTTTACGCCTGTGCGTAGGGTATGGGTTTTGAACCTATAACGGCGAAAACGTCGTTTGATCTCACCCAAAATACTATTTGGTTTGTTTACTAATTAACAATAAATACTTTTATACTATTTAATAATAGCTAAATATCTTTATTATTTTTGCTTAGCGAATCGCACGTAGGGATACAGATGATATACACAAAGCCAGGGGGATTTCATAACTAATAGATTGAGCAGCAGCCCTGAGACCACCTAAGAAAGAATATTTGCTATTTGAAGAGTATCCTGCAATCAGAAGACCCAAGGGTGTGACACTTGAAACAGCAATCCAAAAGAAAACACCTATAGTCAAATCAGATAAAATAATACTTTGGTGAAAAGGTATTACCAGGTAACTTATTAGAACTGGTACTACTACAACGACTGGTCCAGCGGTAAATAACCAGGCATCACCCGTAGACGGAATAACGTCTTCTTTTAATAAGAGTTTAATTCCATCTGCTAAGGATTGAACAATTCCCAGCGGACCCGCATATTCCGGTCCAACACGTTGCTGTACCCCCGCAGACACTTTCCGCTCAAGCCACACAATAACTAATACTCCTATCGTGACTCCTGTAACTAGAATAAGGGTATAAACTAGAATCCAAATTAATTCGAAAGATTTTGTTGCAACTTCTAAATCATTGAAGAATCTGATTAATTGTTTTTCATAAATTTCTATATAAGTTGCCATTTTAACGGTCAACCTCTCCCATAATGATATCTATACTACCTAGTATTGTCGTGATATCTGCGAGCTTCATTCCTTTTATTAATTGGGGAAGAATTTGCAAATTTATAAAACCAGGTGGACGAATCTTCCACCTCCAAGGAAAAACACCACCATCTCCAACCAAAAAAATTCCTAATTCTCCTTTAGGGGCTTCTACTCTTACGTAATGTTCCTGTTTAGGTAATTTCAAAGTAGGGGAAGATTTCTTACCAACAAATTGATAATTAAACCCATCCCAATCTATTTCCTTTTTTTGTTGGGCAAGACGTCGACTTTCCAAATTTTCATATGGACCTCCTGGAAGAAGCTTTAGCGCCTGCTTAACAATATTTATGGATTCCTTCATTTCGTCAATTCGTACCAAATAGCGCGCCAGGGAATCTCCTTCCTCTTGCCACTTAATCTGCCAATCCAGATTGTCATAACATTCATAGTTATCAAGTTTACGAAGATCCCATCGAACTCCCGAAGCTCGTAATACAGGTCCAGATAAGCCCCAATTGATAGCTTCTTGTCTACTGATGAAACCTACCCCCATTACTCGTTTTAAAAATATGGGGTTTCTCGTAATTAAACGTTCATATTCATCAATTTTTGGAAGACAGTGATGACAGAAGTCTAAACACTTGTCTACCCACCCGTAAGGTAGATCTGCGGCAACTCCTCCAATGCGGAAATAGTTGTGCATCATTCGCATGCCGGTAGCAGCTTCAAGAAGATCATAAATCATTTCCCTTTCTCGAAATATGTAAAAAAATGGAGTTTGTGCGCCAATATCCGCAAGGAATGGTCCAAGCCATAACAGATGTGAAGCTATTCGGCTTAATTCAAGCATGATTACACGTATATAGCTAGCTCTTACGGGTATTTGAATATTAGCCAGCTTCTCTGGTGCATTCACTGTTACCGCTTCGGTAAACATAGTGGCTAAATAGTCCCATCTTGTTACGTACGGAAGATATTGCAAGGTGGTACGGTTCTCGGCAATTTTTTCCATTCCTCGGTGCAGATATCCAAGAATTGGTTCGCAATTGGTAACATTCTCACCATCTAATGTGACAACAAGCCGAAGAACACCATGCATAGATGGGTGATGAGGGCCCATGCTTACCGTAACCGGATCTAATTCTTTATGATACATAACTATAAATCATTTCCTTTCCAGTCAATATCTTGGGATTGAATTTGGCCAAACTAAGTTAGTTGTCTCAACTACGAGATCTTAAAGTGTTAAGCTTCAATTAAATCATTAAGACTTTTTTAAACCCCGAATACCTAAATTTTTTATAACTTTGGCATATAGGACTGTGTTTTTATCAGATAAATAAATTAGGAGACGTTTACGTTTACTAAGTAATTTTCGTAAGCCTCTTCGAGATGAATAATCTTCGGAATGTGATTCCAGGTGGGAAGTTAGTTTCAAAATTTGGTGAGTCAGGTTGTAAATTTGAGAGGCAGTGGATCCAGTATTTTTATTTCCACCAACTAGCTGTGCATCAGTAGAGTTACATTTATACGTAGTAATAATAATAATAATGACGATTGTTTGCCTTATCTCAAATTGATTATAAACTATTTATTCAACAGTTGCAGCAACATTGGCTTAAACGAAAATGAATTTTGATGTTTTTATTTGTCATATAATATTCCATAGATGTATATAGCTTTCTATATCTCACCCACGAGTAGGTATGCCTCCTTTTGTGATTCACGTTAGAAATTATGTGTAATTAATTGCAATAATCTTTATCTAGATAATTGCAATTAATTACACATACATTAGAAGCTCCGTGTCCCGATTAAAAATCCTTCTAATTTTTCAATGCCGAAAAATAGGATAATTTCGAAGTTTAAGCGGTGCAAATTGGCTCCCAGTAGTAACGTTGAAACAGAATCTGCCAGTGCAGGCTAATTCTTCAAGCCGATGGCTAGGCCACATAAATCGCTTAATTTTTTGAACACTTTTTAGTTTTGAAGGTTCACATTCTTCGCTATTTCGGATTTGATCAATTTTTGAAATAGAATCAAATTTAACATCGAAATAACGTGCCCCTAGTTTCGGAGACCTCGAAATTAGCATCGATCGAAGGAATCGGAATTCCTTTCGACGTCGCACAAGTAAGAGATCTTCAACATTATAAACATGAGATTCTCTTTTGTTTACTTCTTTGGTAATAAGTGACAAGTTTGATATATATATATCCTCGTAAACTCGTTTATACATCCGTCTCCCAGCTCTAGTTTTTAATCTCAATTTGAAGTTTAATAGGGGATTAATTATTTTATATAGCAAATTTTGATCATCAAGTAACATTGAGAAACGATGAGCTGAAAGAACGGCCAGATCATCAAAAAGGTCAAGTTTTGTTGTTGCATTAAAATATAAATTTAATAGATCAGAATCTACATTGGTATTTGCACAAAGTGTAACAAGATCGCAGTCATCTCCCAACATCCTTACAATAGCTATTAGACCTCTCAAATTATCCAGCTTTGCTTCAGATTTCCATTTCCACCGAAATAGATAATCCATCTCTTCTCGGTCGTCTAACATTAGTTCATACAGCTCATCGGATACTTTTTGAAACCTACGAGTTATATCTAGTACTATCCCGTATGTAGTATTATCCTTTAAGATAGGATCTATGGAACTCCTTCTCTTAGTTTTGAAAGGGTTTCTTGTTCTTGTAAAATTTGTAACTAACCACGGCATCAAATCAAATTTAGAGTTAAATTTGATTTCTAAATTAGGAGCACAAAGATGAAGTAATTTATTTAGTTTTCTCCGCTTCACTTTCAAAATTCTCGAAATACGATTATCAAAGTAAAACTTTCTTTTGAGAACCTCTTGCCGGATGGAAAATTTTTGTATATCTCCACTTCGTACAAAATCAATAAAACTTTGTAATAAGTGTCTACGTTTGCGGAGTTTACTAAGATTTATAATTCGATCTTTAAGAAGGGGGTTTTCAGTATATATAGAATAATTATGTAATTTGCTTCTGAGGGCATAAAAGTTTTCCTCATTTACAAAACTTTCTTCGATTTTATTGAGTTCATTTAAAAGATTGAAACTAGTGTTCCATTTGGAAGGTGCGACGTCACGCCAAAGTAGTAGTGGTAAATTATGGTTGGAGAAACAGTCTAACCATTTATTCCAATCATTTATGTTTAAGTCACATAATCTTTTCAAAAATCCCCACTCTTCTATACAGTCCAAAACGTGTTCATTGAAAAGATTATTTACAATTTTATTAGTCTTTCTGTTATTATCAGGTAAGTTGTTTGCACAAGTACTTATCTTATTTGGGCTTAAAATGGTTGATCTGTAATCAACGAGAAGCTCCAAATATTTTGTCGAGGAAATCGAAGATTGCTCAATTTGGTAAGGGTTTAGATTATTATCCCAGTACTTGTTATTTCTAGTTTCTTTTCCAAGAGTGTTTTCGCTACCAGTTAGAAAACCATTGAGTTTCAAACTCTTTTTTACGCTTAAATCCCAACTATTTCTATAGAGATCAGCTTGAGAAAACCATTGAGTTTTATCAAATTGTGATAATCTATTTTTGGATCTGAAATGAGCTAAATCTCTTTTTTGAGTAGTAGTATTAATGACTTCTCCTAGCTGCATGCATAATATGACAAGTTCACTATAATAATAACGTAATTTTTGGCTAACTTTTAGATATAAAATGGATATCGCAAAATTGTATTTTTCAATCGTTTTTCCAAGAATTATATGGAACTTTGCTACCCCTCTTTTAGAACCTGTCATTTCTTCCTCATAAACTCTCAGAAAATTGGTGAGGTCTGTATCTTTGAATCCGTAATTTAAAGTTAATTCATAAGTTTTAGCTATTTTGGTGTTCGGCTGATCTATGTTAACCCCTGAGTCTGATAGATTGGATAATATGGTTGTGTAATTATCTGTAACAAATTTTTGACTAGTTGATTTTCGATTGACTAAATATTTATCAATATCATTAGCGGGTTGTACTTGCTCCTCAACGCTAGATTTTCCATTTATTGGGTCAAAATCTGAATTTAAACCTACTATTTTCTCTGTAGTGTCATCAAGCAATGGCTTTATCTGAATATTATATGTTGGTAAAGATTCAACTGATACCCCTCTCGTTTTGAAAAACAAGTTGCACTTTTTTAAGAAAATTAGACTTGGTTTGAATAATTTTTCTAACTTTAAATTGGAATCGAGAAAAAGATAGGCTTGACTGGTTCCTAGTGAAAACCTTTCCTTGCAAATTTTAATAAGTTCTTTTCGTATGGGCCTCCAGAATGAAGGTTGTTTTTGAATCTTTCCAAAAGGTATATCTGTCTGATATCCTAAAGTAGTTAAATAAGTAAATCTAGGCTTTTTTTGTCTCAACTTCTGTTTGTTTTTTGATATTTGACCCCCGCTTGATTTAATTTTCAAATGTTTTTTCGTAAGAGTCATTTGTTTTTTCTTACTATCGGAATGCCAAGGCTTCAGCTGAAAGGGATACACTATTTTTATCTGTATACCCTCTCTCGACCAACGTGGGGGAAGCTCATCCTGCGAAAACTCTTCACCATCAAATGTACAATTAATATGAATTTCTTTCTTCCATTTTGTCCAGTCGTTATTCCATTCAGAATTTTGCCAAAGCAATATACGACCAAGAGTTTTGAAAACTATAAGTATAGGTAACTTTATAAACTTGCGAAACCTTGACTGAAAAACCAGCATATAACCCCTTCCATTATGAATGGGAACTATGTCTGATCTAGCTGCTACAGCTGAACGAGCAAGTCTCGACTGGCTCAAATCTTTTTTCGTCGATGTTGAGGAAGTTAATTGCTGCCCAAATTGATAATCGGTAATCTTTTTCGAGTCAGTAAGCAACTTTTTGGTCTTCAGATTCATTAGGTGCTCAACGGGTAATTGACGTAAGATTGGCACTTCTATTAATCTTAGGAAAAAAGCTGAACGCACTTTTTCTTGAAGTGTTTTCCATAACAATGTTTTTCGTCTTCTAGATCGCATGGATCCTTTCAAAAATTTTCGACGAAAATCAGATATTCTTGCATATCGTTTCACTAATTTTGTTGATCTGGGTTTTCCTTTTGAAATCGTGAAACCAACATTTCGTAATTTTCTATGACGGATATCACCGTCTGCTCCCGGAAAATCAAATTCAGGATCAAAATATGATTCGTTATTTCGAGCCAGATTTACACCTAAATCTTCGACATTGTGGTGCGTACATACTCCTTTTTTCACAGTTTGAGAACATGTTTCATCTTTTAGTAAGAATCTATTTGCTAAAAAAAATTTATCAAATTTGTAACAATTTCTTTCCTGCGTTATATAAGTTAGAAATAATGCTTTATCTTCGGGGTCTAAATTGATTATTTCCTCCCAAGTGACAACAGACCCAGACGGAGAACTTATTCCCTTGAGAATCTTTTGCACTTCATAATCATAGAAAACTCGATTTTTGAACATAAACTGGAATATACGTCGAGCTCTAACTGGCAAAGTTTCCCACGGGAGAGGATTTATACTGCCTCGTCTTAATTTCCGATTCCTTCCGGACATCCAATTTTTGATACAATTATTTCTATTTATAGCACTACGTTTTCTTCTTTTAATCTTTTTTCTTGTTTCTAAGTCATTCCAGTTCCATCTAGCCAAATCAAATTCATCTCCTGTTAGAAATGTTTGTGGGATTGGAATTCTCATACGTAAATTATTAATAATAGGATCATAAACATAGGGTACCCTTTTCTTACTAGCACCTAGCAATCGATTTTTTGTTTCCATCGCCTCCGAAAAGGGAAATCCAATATCTAGTAGTTTAACTCGATCTAGTAATTCTTCTTGAAATATTTTTCCTTTCATTAAGTTTTGCAAAATCCATTTTCGATATGAAGAACGGGTCCCCAAAGGTTTGTAGGATCTTGCCGTAGCTTTCTCCAATTCTTTCTCAAAAATTAACGAACTAGGCAACGCCGCAATGCATAACCTCTGTTTTCCATCAGTTATACACTTTTTGAAAAAATACGTAGATGTTTTTCCTTTGTAAAAGCTGCTATTAAGATCGGATCGACTATTTCTGATAAATCGATTACTCCGATTTTCTCTAGAGGGATCAAAAAAAGAAGTAGGCCACGGCTTGAAAAACCACCACAAAAAATCCGAATATTCAGCAATATCCCAGAAAGATATTTCCTTATCATGGGGTTCATTAATAAACTTTATAGTCCAAGAAGGAACCGGAGCTCTACCCAAATAGATCAAAGCATTAAATACAAAAACAATACTAAAAGTTGTATAGATAGTACGTTTTACTAGTAAATATAGTAATGGTGAATCTTTTCTCACGCGAATCAGAAGCAATTTTGATAAGTAGTTGAATATCATGTGACCAGTTAACCATCCCGAGAAGCTAGTTAGTACAAATAGTAAATTATTGCTATACCGAAAAAAGAAGAGGTACGCCAATCTACTTAACACAGGATTTGGCAATAAAACAGGATTCAAAATTTGAAACATAAAACTAGTTAAAAACAAACTAATTAAGCGTAAATCGCGCAACGAGGTGACAGGACGCAGAATCTGATAATCTGGTAGGTCATTAATTGTTAAACAAAATAATACCATGTAAGGTATTACCACGATAGTTACTATATGTGGCTTCAATAAAAAGACATAGATTGGTGAACAATATATTGTTGAAGTAATTGCTAACTGTGCCACCATCGAGCCACTCAAAGACACAAGACCGCTTAAATTTCCCCCTAAAAGAAAAGCCCTTAGACACAAAATCTGAGAAGGTCCAACAGGTAGTGTCGCTAAGAACCCGTAGTATATTCCAAAAAGTATATAAGGACTCATCAACTTCAAGCCAGTTAGTGATAAACTATTCAATATATTTATATTCGTTGTAGTCTTTTTAATTTACGGGTTTATTGTTCCGCCTGTTTCTATTTCGTCAAATTCTTGACTGGTCATGTAGATCTTTTAATCACTCGGTTTTCCCCATTTCTATATTTAACCCTTTTCTATCTATATGAATACTACATACAGTATACTCACAAATGCAAAATAATACAACTGATTTTGGAAGATCAGTTACAAATTTGAAATAGAAATCTTGCCTTATCAAAAGAGTTAGAATCTAATTTCTTAATCATGGAAAACAGATAGAATTAATAAGTTTTTGCGATTAAGATTTTTGAAAAAATGACTACATAGATATCTTTTCATAATGATTAATTACTAATTTGAAGTAATTATTTGATAGCTATTAGCTTCGTTGAACATTTAATGTTTGTCTCGACAAGCTACGGCAATCTGATACAGAATCAGTTCTACGTCGTAGTGGACGAGTGACTAGTTCAAGAACATCTCTTGCATTAACAGATCCATGAATTTGTGCAAATGTAAATTCGACTGACCATTTAGTGTCTATGTTTCTAGCCTCCAAAGGATTAGCGTGAGCCATTCCAGTAATTGCCAAGTCTGGTTGCAACTCATGCATACGCTGTACTTGACTATAGTTGTCAGGCTTTTCAACAATCCGAGGCATGGGTTTTTGCATCTTTTTACAAGTCTGTTGCAAGAGCAACAGCTCTGCAGCTTGATATCGTCTATCCATATAAGGAATACCTATTTCGTAAACAACCATTCCGCATCGAATAAAAAACCTTGCTAGAGAGATTTCCAGTAGATTATCTCCCATGAAAAAAACAGATTTACCACTAGTTATTTGAAGATAATCAATCAGATTTTTCCATATTTGATCTTCTCTTTCTTCCAACCCATTCGGTTTTATATTAAATACTGAACAAATCTTCTCTATCCAAGCACGTGTTCCATCGGGACCAATAGGAAAGGGTGCCCCAATCAGCTGGCATTTCCTTCGACGCATCAATGCTGTTGCCGTACGGCTCAAAAAGGGGTTTACTCCACATACGTAGACACCTTCGCCTAAAGCGGGAAGTTCGTTGTACTTCTGCGAGGGTAGCCAACCTGATACAGAAATAGATTGACGCTTCAATTCCAAGTTCAATTGAGAAGCTACACTCGAAGGTAAAGATCCAAAGAGTACTAAATTGCATCTATTTAATTTGATTGTCTCGTCAAAAAATTTATTATTTGAGCTGACCTCAACCACACCAAGTTTAGTCACGTCCCATTTTGGTTGATTCATAATATGATGATTAAATTCTGGACATCGATGTGTCATGGCAGCTAATACAGTATCTTCTCCTTGAGTGAAAGCATAGTCTAAACCGTTTGCTCGTGCAACTACAATTGGTATTCCAATTTGCTTCTCTAATTTAGGTGCTATACCCTCCAAATCCATTTTTATTATCTCTGTAGTACAGGTGCCAATCCAAATAATCACACTGGGGTTTCTATCTCTTTTCACTCGTAGACAAATTCTTTCTAGTTCCTTTTGATCATTCAATTGAGCTGAAATGTCCCCCTCTTCCAATTCTGCCATTGCATAACGAGGTTCTGCAAAAATCATGACTCCGGGAGCATTCTGTAAAAAATAACCGCGAGTTTTTGTACCTACTACTAGAAAAAAACTATCTTCAATCTTCTGGTACAGCCAAGCTACGCAACTAATAGGACAAAAGGTGTGATAATTACCAGTTTCGCACTCAAAAGTAGGAATATCAAAAGTTTTCATGCAAGTTTTTCCTTGGAGGGGTAATAGGTGTATATAGATGTCCAACCAAAAGTGACGTAATCTTTTTAAATTTAAATAATTGCAAAGTCAAACGAATTATCTTGCTGATTTCCTCGATCTTTTTCTCCTTTTTCTAAATTGGGATTTAAATAGAAGTCGGATAGTAAGCTAAATAATTCTCTATCTGGAATTTCTCGCGGTACGACTCCCTCTGGCTTAGATAAAGTTTAATCTGCTATATTTGAATAAAAGTCACAAACAAAATTTAGATTTGGTTGGCTTTCAGCCATCTCAAATAAAGTTTTTCCCTTTACTCTCGAAATACGAATATCTTCGACTAAAGGTAATACTTCTAGTACAGCCATAGGGCAGGCTTCTACATATTTATCAATTAAGTCTCTTTCAGATGTTCGGTTTCCCACTAAACCAGCGAGTCGTAAAGGATGAGTATGCGCCTTTTCTCTGACTGATGCGGCGATGCGATTTGCTGCAAAAAGAGCGTCAAATCCATTATCAGTTATAATAATACAGTAATCTGCATAATTAAGTGGGGCAGCGAAACCCCCGCAAACAACGTCTCCCAAAACGTCAAATAAGATAATATCGTATTCATAAAACGCATTTGATTCTTTCAATAGCTTTACCGTTTCTCCCACAACATATCCTCCACATCCCGCTCCTGCGGGAGGTCCGCCAGCTTCGACGCAATCTACTCCACCATAACCTTTATGGATTACATCTTCTGGCCATACATCTTCATAATGATAATCTTTTGATTGTAACGTATCTATAATTGTAGGTATTAGGAAACCTGTAAGAGTAAAAGTACTATCATGTTTGGGATCACATCCAATTTGTAATATACGTTTTCCCCGTCGAGCTAAAGCTATTGATATGTTGCAACTAGTTGTTGATTTCCCAATTCCGCCTTTCCCGTAAACTGCTACTTTCGTTTCACGAAGCTCCAATTCGTGTTCATTTCTCCCGACTCTTTTTCATTTTCCCCATCTCTATGTCCTTTTTGTTCCTCAATAATATACTTGTTTTTACACCCTGAGGTAGGGGAATCCTGCGGCTATTCTACCACGCTTCTTGGAGGGGGGAAATAGGAAGTACTAATTAGTGACCAATCGATCCAGATCGTGGGGGGGGGCTTGTAGGATTCATCTCAATCGACCGGCTACCCCCCCCTATCCCATGATTGGGGGACCCTTCCATTCAAATGGGGTTGCTATCGCCATCGCCTCCTACTATAATGAAGGTTAGAGTGTACGCAAAGTCTACTTCACAACATGTCGGGCAAAGCTTAACCTGTTACAGGTTTAGAAGCGGCTCAAAGAACAAAGGTCTTTGAGTGTGTACGAGACTGAATTCCCTTCGACTTTCCTCGGTAGCTCAGCGGTAGAGCGGTCGGCTGTTAACCGATTGGTCATAGGTTCGAATCCTACCCGGGGAGATTCGTTCAAATCTACATCAGTGAGCAATTCCTACTAATTGGGTAGTTGCGTCTCCCCCATATGCCAAATCAAATCGCGTTGAACCCTGACCCACCAACCGGTGAATGATTCACTATCGTGCTTACTTTCATCCCTACCAATTGAAGAGAAAATGATTGTGGCGTTCTTGTTATTTTCTTACCCCCCCCCCCCTCAATTCCGGTGTATTGAATGATTGGAATGAGCGAATCAATAAGTCATCTGGAGGGGGGGGGGGGGGGTAAATCCGCAATTTTAGATAGGATCTATTCCAAGAGTGATGTTAAGAAGCGGTTTTGCAAAATAAATCCCTATGGAATAAGCTATTGCTCCTTCTGAATCTTCTTTCTAAGCAGAAAGGCTCATATAGAAAATGGCCTCAAGTTTCTTAACTATTTGAAAAGCTAGAACAGAATTATTTCTATAAGTAGAAGTAAAATATATATCTTCCCTTTACTGATTTGACTCCTAATTTTATTGCTAGAGATCTAGACAGAATGAAGGGTATCTAAGATTTGTTCTATGAACTTTCGTGAAAAAATTGTTTCGTAGTTCCATCCGGTGATGCCCCACCAAACCAGAACGGGTTGAATAGATAGGAATAAATTTCAAGCAACATATTATAGATAAGAAAATCCGAAACTGGGCAACCGTTTCGCCTCATCCATCTGTTTCTATGAACCAGAAGCCTAAACCGAATAAATCGCTCTGGAAAATCTTCTGCTACCACGTAGGAATCAAAGCGAGCGGGATTAAATGTCTGCGGATATTGCAGATGTATATCTATAAAGGAAGTTTCTTTGACGTATTGGGAATCTCGCTCCTCTTCATCATCCAAAGGTAGATTATTCCACCGCTTAATAGATGAGTCAGGTTTCAATTTCGGATTATCTTCACTATAGAGAAAGAAATCTTTAATCTTTTTATTTGACCTTTTATTGAGGTGCTGCCTTCTCATACCGTAAATAGTATAAAGCCTCTGCGCCAGTTTTTTCGTCGGCAACAGGCTGCGACGCGAGGAAGGAATGTTAGGATCTGGTTGGAACAGAAGCATGGGGTCCCAGATGAAGCGTCCCCCGAAGAGTCGAGTCGTTTCATCTAATCGATTACAGTGTGTCTCATATTCATTGTAGGATTCGCCGGATATTCCCAAATCGAGAAATTGCTCGCGTAGCAACATATTATCCAACCGGTTTTCCAATCTTTTAATCAATTTATCTGTCACATTAGTTGCAGATTTTTCAAAACTAAATAGATATCCGCTTTTGTCACACCATTGCCTTTTGTCACCCTTAATCTTATTGAATTCGAAATCTTGTTGGGGTATATAATTCCGATTTTGGTAAAGGAGAATTAGATTATACAAATGATTGGGTTCAGATGATACCCTCATCAATTCATAAGCTCCGCTTCGCAGAAAACGGAGACGCCAAGCCTTACGAGACCAATTGATCTCGCGCGACATTTCCGTCGGACTTGAGTTTCTTAGCTCGGGTAACTGTTGCAGTTCGAAGTCGGTTAGACGGCTAACCCCCCCCCTTCTCGTAAATCTAGAAGAACGACTTGTAAAAGTTACACCTGAACAATACTTGGGTTTACCGATAGGAACGTAAAAGGAAAGACTACTACTGCGTCGACTTTCGCCTCTACAAATTTCTGAACGTGAAAAATTAGTCGATAGATTTTCCAGTACACCACAAGCTAGGTTCAAGTCATTCTCTACCAGTTTGTCAATAACAATCAAATTCTCTTTCTTTCTCATACCCCTTTGGAGCGAATCGCGAGCTACTAATCCAGCTAGTATCCCTAGGATATGCGAAAATAGAGTCAATTCATTAAATGTTGACTCGGTTATTGAAGGTTCCACATACCAGTTAGACAAATAATAGAATCGCATCTTTAACGCGTTACGACCAATATATGTATTCGTGAGATAAGTATCTATCAAACTATTCTTTGAAGTAAGATCCCCTATCTCGTGAGAAAAGATCTCCCATTCAGAACCGGATTCTATCCCATTGCCCATATCACTAGCAGCTGAATGTTGTCTATGCGAAGCTAATTCAATTGCGTCGCTACATATCATCTTACTTCTTTTGGAAGTACCTAGTAATAAAGCCTCATTAGCAAGAAAGAATAGATCTCGTTTACTATAACCCGTAGTTCCAGACCCAGTACCTTCAATAAGAGGAAGGGGCGGATTAGCCTCCATTTCGCAACCTTTGATACGTAATAGGATTGAGAATTCTTTCTGACGTTGATACCCGTTGGATTTTCGAAAATTTATTAATTGGTTTAACCGGTTCGGAGCTACTGGAGCTGGATCTATCCTCGCAGGTACGTGAGTCGTAGCGATAACAACATTCTCGCGGATGTTGGAATTGCCGCGCCTGTGACCAATACTTTTCAATATTTGGCAAAGTAAGAATTTGGGATCAGCTTCTAGCTTATGATACGAACGATGAATATTCAATTCATGAATATCTTGAATCCATAGTGTACAGGGAGACATCTCTTTCGCCATTTCAAAAACGAGATTTAATCGGTGTACGCTCTCTTTCGAGATGAAATTTCCACGTACATTAGTAAAGAAGGATCGGTTGTATATCAGCGTTTTCAGTGGTAGTTTCACCACTGGAAAGTAGGAATGGGATGCCACATCTCTAATAATGGAAGATCGGCCAGTTTCTATGGATCCTACTAGCAAAATCCCTTTAGATGGTAATAATCCCGGTTGGGGTGAAATAGGTATGTCATGACATGGTATAGTTACTAGACTGCCTTTTCGTCTTGTTGTTACTGAAAAGAGAATATTTCTCTCGAGGGCGGAAAAAGCCCACTTCTCCGCAGGATCCAACTTACGGATCTTGTGAGTCAATAGATCATTTTGCCAGAATTGCCGTAAGTATGCCAAAACATTAGATTTTCCTTGTGGATAAGGTTCATGAGAAATCTCGTTGCTCAATAAATCATAATTGGAATTCAATTTCGACACATACCTATAAAGAATCTTATTCGTCACTAAATGTTGAGTCAGTAGTTCTTTCTTACTATCTAGGATATCGGAACTTTCTTCATGAAACATCCATGAATTGAGTTCATCTTTCACAAAGAAGAAAAAGATTATATTATTTAGATAATTCAAGAATCTATTCAAAGAATGGATTAGTAGATCTCTCGTTGACATTTAGCTTGTCGAAGGGGAATGCATTACCTCTTTCAAATAGGATCCACGCGTTGGGTCTGTCAAATAGTCAATAGTATTGAAACGTTTCCATAAATGAAAGGAATTGGAACCCGAAACGGCAGACAAGGGGTGTTTGAATAATGCAAGAACAATTAATACTGAAAAAATGAAGTAATAAAAGATAGACCTATTGGAGAATTGAGATACTGGCCATCCCCCCGAATGTAGAATCTCCGCTTCATCAGGAATTTTTTCGAAAATGAGAAGACCTATCTCGGATACTATACTATTTATGGAATCGTTGCCGAATCTCAATCCTAGGCTTTGCAGTCTTTGGAATAAGTAGGCTTTCGTGCCATCCACTACATCCTCAACGATTATTTTATAAACTCTATTAAGATTATGGGTTGAGTCATAACTTATCTTAAGTATTATTTCTGAATATGTTTTTCCAATCAGATCGTAGAAGTATCTCCACCAGGTGAGGGTAAAAAACCAAGGTATGTAATCTCTAAATAAGCTCCATTTTTCACCGATATTGTCTTTCCAAAAGATCCAAGAGATCTTATATCTGTTCAAATCTTTTAATAATTCATTGAAATTGATAGGGTGGAATGTAGCCTCTTTCCGGATAGATTGATCCGCAAAGTCTGTATCTTCGTACGCAACCTCCTTTCCAATTGATTCTGCTAGAGATCTCAATGTTACATCGCTGCATAATGGTAGTCTTAGCGACCAATAAGATGTTTCCAAGTCTTCCGGTTCCCAGAAATACTTAATAGGCAAATTCTTTTGATAGACTCGATTCAATACTAGATTCTCGAGACGGGGTTGGGGTCGCCGATCCGACGATGAATCGGAGTTTATCGACGTTTTCTCCAAATCAACTCGATTGCTACTGCACGAATATAGAGATGATTCTATCGTTTCACGAGAAGATAAGTTCAAACCTGCCAGTAACCTTTTCAGATCCGAAATAGAATTAGAAAGTCCATCTGAATGAGTTACTAATGCTGTGGATTCATGCAGATTAGAAAAAATAGATTGAATTGGTGTGAGTGCGTGACCAGCAACCCCCCCCGCTGTTTGTTTCGATAGATTGGATGCCAACGAATCTGACAGTTGGGGATGAATCAATGAGATGATATTGGATGAGATGATTTCATCTTCGGAGCCCACATAGAAGTTTTCTAATACGTTGAGATAACTATCGTTGCATTTCCCAAGAAAGAGATCTCTTTTGATTCTCGGAATAAAGCTGCTTCCAACAAAGTTGCGTATAAGTGAATCGTCTAGAAAGTTTAGTTTATCAACCTGATCGGAGATGTATCTCGAAATATTCCCACCCATATCTCTAGTTGAACCTCCCCCACGGTTTAAATTATCCAGAAACAGATTCCAAAATTGCCCTCCCGTAATGGAAAAGGCATTGCTTGAAAATCCTGCTCGGATAGATTCGATACGGGGCAACCCGAGATAAATAGGATTCACTGCAGGTTCCAGCTCGGTCAAAGAGCCTACCAATTTCTCACTCATGAACAGTTTGGATTCAATGAAGAAACTCTTTTTTCTATCAAGAATTGTTTTGATAAAAAGTATCTGTTCATCAATGTAACCATCGAATAAACTTGATAAAACATCAAGTTTCATGAGATCTATCTTGTTCAATTTATCAAGATCTATATCGTTCAATTTTTCGATGCAATAATCGATGGTATATATCAAAACTTTCTGGCGAGTAATCTCAGCAACAATCATTTTATAAAGAAATAAAACATTGAGAAATCGATGAAAATCTTTTTTGCTCTGTTGATTGTTACTACCGAGACTGACACCAATATTATTCAGCAAATTGTTTCTTATTATTAATACCTGGCAAATTGATTCCTCCAAGTTTAAGACTTCCCTGACAGGGAAAGAAGACGAATCCTCGGTCGTATCGAGCCATCTATGCACGTTTGACTGAACATTTTTATATTCATTATATTTAAATAGAATATATTCGTTCAATAGGCGCTCTGCGTTATCTTTCCATTTCAATACTCTTTATTCAATTGCAATTCTTGTTGCACCGGTGTACCCCCCGATCCCCGCCCAGCCATTCAACCGATATTTGATTTGGAAGAAATAGTCAGTAGATAATGCGCAGAAATAGTCATATAAAAGAGATATGTATGCTGAGTAGAGAGGTATGACTCTACCTCGTCCATACAATCTAACTAGAGAATATATTGAATGTATGTTATCCTTCTCTTTCAATTAGTTTGGAAAAGTAGTATTTTCACCTCGATTACTTATTTCTTTAGGTATACCTAAAGAAATTTGAAAATAGTTTGGAAGAATCTCATTAAGGTTGAGGTGTCTGTTGCTCGCTAGCCCAAGTTTTTTGACAGATAGTTGAGTAAGCGGCATGTCGCCCTTCATTTTCAATTGAAATCCTTTCACAGATTTGACGCTATTACTGATGTCAATAACTATTGCCCCATTAAAAATCAGATTTGATTTCTCAATTATTGGGAGAATTTCGATGAGTCGATTTATCAATCCATTTCTCATTTGTGAATAAGTGTGTGGAATGGAAAATTCTTCCCCATTTTTGCCACAATCTAATCCGAATATACAGCCACGAAACGGCGTCGTTTTCTCACAAGATGTAAATGAAGACAAGTTGGAAAAGGCTTCTCGCTCCGAGTGAAATCTCGATCTATCCCCCTGGTGATCTGCTGAATTTATGGATTCAAGTGATGCCTTGTCATAGTAGTTTAATACTACGGGACTTAGTGAGTCGTTTCTAAAATGTGTTGCTTGTAACCGACCCGGATCTCGCTTGTTACGATTTTCCCAAAAGAATAACAGACCGAAATCACTTTGGTTGTTTTTACAAACTACCATATATTTATAGAATTTGAAAAACCTACTTGAATTTTGTAAACACCTACCCCTACAAAATACTTGAATCCCTTCAGTCTCACCCTTGGATATATCTCTGCCAAGGAATAAACCTCTCACTACGCATGCCTTCCATCTACCGGAAACCAAAGGAATCATTCCATCATAGCGAACTTGCTTCTTCTTTTTCGTTGAACCTGCAGAAATAGCTTCGTTCAAACCTAAGTAGTGGAAAGCAGGTATTCTCCTTTTTTCAGTCTTTTCAGCATATAAAGATCTTTCGAATCGTAGAAAACAGTCACAGGAAAAATCAACAAGGTTTTCCGCTTGTCTTTTTCTTACTCCGTTACCCCCATTAATGACTCCTGTTAATACAACACTTGGTTCGATCAACCTTTTATCACTCAAGCAGTGCATAGATATTGGTATTGCTAGCAACAATAGCATCTCCAGGGTTACGCCACTATCTCTTTTTAGTGAATTACGCAGATTGCGTGAAAATAGTGAACTTAGAAATCACAAGTCAGATAATCTAATAAAAGGTTCATAATTGGAAGATGGACTAATGAAAAATTCTTTGAGATATTGGTTTTTCAATGATTCGAAGAGGTGATTTAATAGAACGACTTCTATTAACTCCGAAATTTTAGATGAAAAATCTGGACTTCCTACTCTTTCTATTGCCACCTTTTTTACCTTATTCTCTTTTTTCATATTAATTCTATGCAGTAGATACTATCTATTTCCCAGATTTATTATACCAATAATCTTGACAATTTCAAGATAGGATGGAATACATATTTCGAACGAGTCTAGTTATTTCTGTGAATAGTCGTATCCAAAACTGGAATTAGATCGGGAATTCCAAATTGGTATTGTCGAGGAGACCCACACATATTCCATCTACCTTAACCGTTCTTCTCTGTTTCAATCAGAGCGATGGAATCGAATTTCCCGATTGGATGGGCGAACGACGGGGATTGAACCCGCGCGTGATGGATCCACAATCCATTGCCTTGATCCACTTGGCTACGTCCGCCCCTTCTGTGGATTTCTTTGACTCCCCCGGACGTGAACGAGATCTATCCGTTAAGCAAGCTAGATAGGTCCTTCGGTTGATACACATCCATATGAACTGTATTGATATGACAAGACGATAGAGAAAAATCTTTGAAATGAGGAATGCACTCCTTCCTTTCCGTTCTTCAAAAGATTGGGGTAGGAATTTACAAACATTCCGCAAATTTAGAATAGGAAACTTCGTAATGTATTAAATCGCGGGAGGATATTGCAAATAGTTTTCATAATTCAAGGTTGGAAACTGAGAATCATGAAATTGTGAAAAGCTGTTACCGCTTTTTCCACTCTTTATACCGCACGAATCTTCATATCATTGGACACCAAACCCCTCCCTCTGAGGAGATTTGGCATCCGGTTGTGCCGGATAACCCCATACAGGTGTTATCCGTTTATAGAAGGAGCTTCAACAGAAGCCAAGTCTAGGGGGAAATTATGAGCGTTACGTTCATGCATGACTTCCATACCTAGGTTAGCACGGTTTATGATATCAGCCCAGGTGTTTATGACACGACCTTGGCTGTCAACCACGGATTGGTTGAAGTTAAAACCATTCAAGTTGAATGCCATAGTGCTAATGCCTAAAGCGGTGAACCAAATACCTACTACAGGCCAAGCAGCTAAAAAGAAGTGCAGAGAACGAGAATTGTTGAAGCTAGCATATTGGAAGATCAAACGACCAAAATAGCCGTGAGCAGCTACGATGTTGTAGGTTTCTTCCTCTTGACCGAACTTGTAACCTGCATTAGCAGACTCATTCTCAGTTGTTTCTCTGATCAAACTAGAAGTTACCAAAGAACCATGCATAGCACTGAATAGAGAGCCGCCGAATACGCCAGCTACACCCAACATGTGGAAGGGATGCATAAGAATATTGTGCTCAGCCTGGAAGACGATCATGAAGTTGAAAGTACCAGAAATGCCTAGAGGCATACCGTCAGAGAAACTTCCTTGACCAATTGGGTAGATCAAGAAGACGGCGGCAGCAGCTGCGACAGGAGCCGAGTACGCAACAGCGATCCAAGGACGCATACCTAGACGGAAGCTTAGTTCCCATTCGCGACCCATGTAGCAAGCTACACCAAGTAGGAAGTGAAGAACGATAAGTTCGTAAGGACCACCATTGTAAAGCCATTCATCGACGGAAGCTGCTTCCCAAATTGGGTAGAAATGTAACCCAATAGCTGCAGAAGTGGGGATGATAGCACCAGAGATAATGTTGTTACCGTATAACAAAGAACCAGAAACGGGTTCACGAATACCGTCAATATCTACAGGAGGAGCTGCGACAAAAGCAATGATGAATACAGAGGTTGCGGTTAGCAGGGTGGGAATCATTAAGACACCGAACCATCCGATATAAAGACGATTTTCGGTGCTGGTGATCCAGTCGCAGAAGCGACCCCATAGGCTTGCGCTTTCGCGTCGTTCTAAAGTTGCGGTCATGGTAATGTTTGGTTTTCAAGAGATAATTAGTGATTCCCCAGGCTAGTAAGCTTGTTATTCTAGAATATATCACAAAAACCTATCTGTGTCAACCAAAATTGATTGAGTCTCCAGAATTCTCGGATATGGGGCTTCTTCTCGATATCTCAAACCATTTTTATTGCATATAATGCGCGTCCCAATCAAATTCAGTCTCTGAAAAACTGGTTATGTGTCAAGCCTTTTTGCGAGGCACTCCGCAACTCTGCATCGGCCCCCCCCCCCTGCTATCCTATTGATTAGGGAGGGTATAACAATTAACAACCTAAAGAAGAAGTAGTTGCCAATCCTCACTTGTGGCTTAGACAGCCGCTATTTGTCGTTCACCCCTCACTGAATCATTTCTTCCTTCGTAGTGTTTTTCGATTCCCAGATAGTTTGTGCCCCGGTTCGTTCCAACCCACAACAAATCGATTTGTTGTGGGTTGGAACGAATCCGAAACTAACGGAAATGGGCAAAAGCTTTGTTCGCTTCCGCAACTTTATGAGTCTCCTCTTTCTTACGTATGGCACTACCGGAATTTCTGGCAGCATCCATTGATTCATCACTCAATCTTAAAACCATACTTCGACCTGAGCGTTTTCGACACGCGATTAATGACCACCGGATAGCCGAAGCTTTTCCCGCTGCCGGTACTACTTCAACGGGAACTCGATAAGTTGATCCACCTACACGTTTGGTTTCTGTCACTACGTCGGGAGTTACCCCGCGCACCGCCTGTCGCAGAACAGACAGCGGGTTCCTATTTGTCTTTTACCTAATCCGCTTCATAGCCTGATAAAAAATATGATAAGCCAGCGATTTCTTGCCGTTTTTCAGGATACGATCGACTAGCATATTTACCAATCGATTACGATAAATTGGATCTGATTCAATATTTTTATTTCTGTTCACTACACTGCTCCGATGTAACACGAGTTTACAAATCTAAATATGTCAGATTTCAATCAATTCTTTTATTTCAATGGTATCTCAGGCTACTATTTTGGCTTCGTCACTCCATATTGTAGGGTGGATCCACCAGTTAGTCGGGAATCTCCCTCCAAACTGCACGTGCGACTTTCATCGAATACAGCTTTCCACATGACTGAATAGAAACTAAACTATTCAAATGATGTTGAACCATGTCTTTTTTAAGATGCAAATCATATTTACTCATTGCATATTGAGTATCCGTTTTCCCCCATTCCACGGATAAAAAGGAAAAATTGAAGTTTAGATATAGAAGAAGAAGAAAATCTTGCAATTCAGTTATCTTACTAGGAATGTCCGTAGGTTTCTCAATCCAATCAGTAAATGTGCATAAAGCCTTCACTGAATTTCCGTGGTCGTAATCTAAACCTGTTCCAAGAGGAAAAGACATCCCAAGATTTTATCAGGTGGGAGTCTGGGTCAAACTCAACTTATTGGAATAGAACACCTTAGACACCAAGTTGTTTCACACAAATAGATAGATAGTAATTAATCTCTATCAATCTCTGTAGTAGCAGGCTTCAGTCCCCTTGCAATGCTGGGTCAGCTACACATTGAACATATCAGAACAACTGATACGGAATCATTGCAATGATCCAAGTTGTGACAATGTTTTGCAACGCACTAGAACGCCCTTTTTTACGATCCTTCACCCCTACAGCATCTAAAGTTCCTCTAACAATGTGATACCTAACACCGGGTAGGTCTTTGACCCTTCCGCCTCTCACGGGGACCACCGAATGTTCCTGCAAATTATGGCCAATACCTGGTATATAAGCCGTTACCTCAAACTTGGAGGTTAATCGAACTCTCGCGACTTTACGTAGGGCAGAGTTGGGTTTTTTTGGTGTAGTTGTGGAATAGTCGACAGCTTCAACGTCACTATACGGAACCGTACATGAGATTCCCACCTCATACGGCTCCTCGTCATTCAATTACTCTTGAGATGATAAAAGGAGTCCAAAAATCCTCCCAATTGTTTTCAACTACAAATACAAAATCAAAAAAGATTGAAATCCTTTTCAATCTCTTTTTAAGGCTTCGGCTTTGCGCCCCACTCATTTACCGGATCTCGTTATTAGTAATAAGCAACGCAGATAAAGAGATGAAAAATGTATTAAATCCATGGGTAGATTTGATTTGTTAATAAGTTCCCTATTTTCCTGCAAGTAATATGATGCGGATTGAATATGAAGGAGATTGACGAGTCGGTATCAGCTTATCCGCATCATTAATCACTTTTTGATAAGGAATCCATTTTGAAATGGAAACAGTTTCGATATTTCACTCTCGTTCTTTATTTCGTTTTGACGAAGCTACCTGAATAGGATCCGGCAACCTAACGCCGACGAACTACCCTAATTAAGTAGGTGAGCTAAAATATGGAGTAGGTAGAATCCGACCACTACCTGAATTTTGCCGGCGACGACGACGCTGAAGTAGCGACGAAAAAGAAAAACCAGGGATACATACAAAAAAAAGAGAAATAAGTTAAAGGTTAATGGGTTATCTGTTTAGCTGATTGAGGCTTAATCAGCCTGTTCCGTCGCGAGCAACTGGTCAAGCCCCACTGCATTCTACTACTCCTCTTCTGCGAACCAAACCAGAAGGTTAGGTTCCACAGGGAATAAATTGTACCACAGGAGCTAGGATAGGTCAAGCCCAATGCCCACTCTATCTTTACGGCGAACTGGCGATGGCCAGACGTGGACCGATCTAGTGGTGGGAGAAGACGCTTCCTTTTTCTCCATACACCCAGGACGGTGATACGACGCGACCCCTTCCTGTTTGAGAAGATTCGGAAAGACGCCAGTGGGGTCGTGACCTGGGCATTGGGAACGTATACGAGCCGGCGAGTTTGACAAGCTGAGCGTAGATAATGTGTCCCTGCTGCAGATCGCCGCTGCTCTCGTGTTTCTCCTTCTGATCCTCTTTCTCGCCTACCTCTGGTATGACAACTGGGTGCATGACAAGAGGCATTTGGCTATTTCCGCTTCAAAAGGAGGGTCCCCTCGTAGGTCTGTTATCTACGTTACTAAAGATCAATATCTGAGAGAGCGATCTCGGATGGAAGGTAGGAAACACCCCATTCATAACTCCCCTAGGATCAAACCACCTGAGACCACATTACCTGTGATTGACCCTACAGCACTTTATGAATACCCACCCAAATTCCTTTAGAAGAGGAGGTAAATAGACTATGCCCATAGATAGATTTGATGAGGTTCCGCTTAGACTTCAGAAAGGAGAGGTTATCACCGTCACGGGTTACTATGGCTTAAGGGGCTCTACGAAAGGGGTGAAATACCCGCTGAGGATGGATTTTGAAGTAGTTCGGTGGCCACTAGGATCTTCCAACCTCCGGAATTTTGCATACTCTTTTACTGCGCAATGGCTAGAGAGAGTGCTCCTCCCATTGCAATCGTCAGAGATCAAGTGGTACAAAATGATTCTTTCCCTTGCAAACGGAAAGACATACCAGATCCCGCTAGTGGGAAAGTATGGAAAGTACGAAGGTCCCCAAAATACCGATAAGACCTTTGAGGTGAGCCTAATTACTCAACTGGGTGCAAAAGCCACGAAAACGTTTCGTCTTCGAGGAGTCGCTGAGGCCTATGACCAGTTTGATCGTCCTGAATTGAATGCTCCCCACGTGATCAACCAGGCCCAGGTCCTGGAGAGGGCCTTGGTGACTCCTATAACCTTTCCTTCTACGGAGGGCGGCGGGGATGACCCGTTGGGGATGGTTCTAAGGTACGTCAAAATTCCAGAAGCGGAGAGGAAGGCACGGCAACGGGATCCTAAGCGGCGTGGAAGGTTCGTTCCTATCCAGTTTTCTGCCGCTTTCTGCATGGGATTCCATTAGCTGGTGATAATGAATGAATGTGAAAGAGCGGAGGAAAACTAAGAATGATGTATGACACGGAGCTACCAGCCTCCTACTTTATCCCGCTGTCTTCTCTAGAGTCTCAGTTGCTTTATAATCTGCTCAGTAACGGGTGCCACCTCTATTATCAAAGGGGAAAGCAGCGCTTCCCCACGGTTCAGGAACAAAAGGTGACTATTGAAGATATGGTAGCCAAAAGGGCCGTAAGAGCCCCTTATCCTGAATGTTCCCTGGGATTGGATGTAGGATCGCTCCCTCGGGGAATAGCCATCCTAGACATTGACGATCCTTTTGTAGCGCGTGCCATCCAAGAATACCTTGGGGATGACCACGCCTTTATTATGGAGAGGACGCCGTCGGGCGGTCTCCATATCTGGGGACGAGGAATTATGGAACGAACGAGAAAGAATAGTCTATGTGCAGCAGGTGTCCCTGTGGAGTACTTTACTACTGGAAGAATTACAATAATAGGCCCAGGTCGCAAGGTATTCTATCAGAAACCCTTGGATGAGTTAGGTGCGTTTCCACCACCCCTTTGTCCTGCCCAAGAGGGCTACGCTAACGAAGTAAGGACCCCCGTTCTTGAAGGATCTCGGTGGAACACCCTTTATGAACATATCAAGAACCAACCTTCTATGGAGGAGGAGACACTCTCTTTCCTATCACGCTATCTTTGCAATCCACCCTTGGAGAAGGATAAAGAGCGCGACTTACTAGGAATACTAGAAAAGCGAAAAGTAGTAAAGGTAGAGGAGGTAACAGGGACTGTAGAGCCTGATCTTGAGCTAGACGCACACGTAGGGTTACTGTTGGCCAACCAATTCAAGGATCGCTGGATCTACCTGCTCCCAGATGAGCAGTGGTATGAATATAAGAATCAGCGGTGGGATAGCCCACCTGGATGGGCTTATGACATCCTCAATAGGATAGAGGAGGAGATCAAGCTGTTAGAAACAGGGTTTACACGGCTTCAGAAAAGGAGAATGAGCTCGCAGCAGTTCATTAAATGCGTGGAAGAGCGGCTGCGTCGCCTACTTAAGAGAACAAGAACGGTGGATCCGGGGCTTCCTTTCCTTAATGGAATACTGGTTCCACGTGATTCAGGAATGCAGCTACTACCCCCACACCCTTCGTGGGTTTGCACAAACTACGCAAACATCAGTTTCAGGCAGTGTACACAGCTTACCTTTATTCAGAAGAGCTTTTTGCTAACCTTAATGGATGGAGACCCCTTGAAATTGAACCTACTAAGAGCTTTTCTTAGGCTGGTGTTCACATTAGATACTCGGGAACAGTTTAGCTTATTTTTGTGGGGTCCCGGGGCGACAGGAAAGTCAACCTTAGCACAGCTTTTGGAATATATATTGGGGGAGCGGTGTGAGACCTTAGACGTAAACAGAATAGCCAACCGCTTCGAACTGACGCTTGTAGAAGGTAAAAATCTCGTGTTATTCCCGGATGTAACCCGGCAGCCCAGTAATGCGGCTGCTAGTATATTAAAGAGATTACTGTCTAATGATAAAGTAACTGTGGAAGCAAAAGGGCGACCGGCTGCATCGGTCAAGCCCAATGCGCACGCTCTATTTACGGCGAACTGGAAGTGGCCCGACGTAGACCGATCTAGTGGGGGTCGTCGTCGTTTCTTGTATGTGCATACCCCGAGAACGGTAACCCGCCGTGATCCTTTCCTGTTTGAGAAGCTTCAAGAGGGTGCCAGTGGCATCATATCCTGGGCGCTAGAAATGCCACCTGACAAGACCCGAATAGGTCACAGTGTGGAGGCCCTTAATGAACTCACAGGAGGAGGAGCAGACTGCTCAGGGCTAATAGAGTGGGTAAATAAGAAAGTAAGATATAGTCCGGGCAACGAAATAGCGCTAGGGGCAAAGAAAGTACCACTTCCGGGCTCTCTCTACGAAGATTATCTCCTCTATGTGGATGTCCATGGCATAGATCCTATCCCCTTCAACCAATTTGGAGATGCATTGGATGATGTAATAAGATCGCAAGGTTACCGCGACATCCTTAGAAAGAGAAGGTCTGTAGGAAGAGTGGTACAGGGTCTATCCCTCAGTCATGGGGAGCCTATAAAGAAGAATAGAATAACGGGAGCTATCAAGTATCTCATGGATACGAATCCCTGGCCCGGTTTCCAGGACGACAGGAACGAGTGGGAAAGGGGAGGTTACGGAACGGTTGTAGCCAGTGATGACCAAGACGAAGACGGCAGCTACGATGGCGATAGTGAAGATGATTTAGAGTTCTTTAAGAACGTTGACAGTGTCGATGATGTCGATAGTGTCGATATCATCCACTCTGGTCGGGACCCCAATAAGGAGAAAGGCCAAGCCTCACCTATTCCAACCAATAAGCTAACACCAGCAGAGGATAGAATAACCAACGAGTTTTTAGACACGTATGTAGAACTTAAGGAGGCCTATTGTAGAGGAGAGAAGTGGACGGAAGAGCAGATAGTGGAGTGGGCAGCCCACAACCTAAAGGTGGGCAAAGGTATTAAAGATCGGGTAGAGGCTCTCTACCTGCAAGCAGAGAGAGCCTCCCCGATGGAGAACTACGAACTACCTATTCTATTACCCAGTACCACCTTGGCTGGTTTGCCTTACCCTTTATCAGGAGAGGTGGGTTCTGGGGTGGTACGGCTGGCGGCAACCCCATCTCGATACAGGGATATGGTGAGCCTTCTCAATGAAGAGTGCCGTCCGATCACTAGTGCCTGCCATTTACTGTTCCGTCTATTCCGACCTGGAAGTAGCACCTATTTTGACCGGAGGTGTCCCCTTTTTGCTACTTCATATGGGGAACTTCCAGGGTACTCGCGACTCGTTCCACAGAACGGCTGTGGTGCAGCCACCCTAGCTAATCTGAGGCGTGATCTTAAGCGAGTTATCCGTCGTGTGATTGGTCGGATAGTTCTCCCTGAGGAACTCGCCATGGAAGAGGTGGATATGGTGGCTTGCCATACCGGTATTTATGCCGGCCTGATGGGCCAAACTAAGGCGCCTAATACATGGGAAGCATACCAATCCGGCACCTTTTGGTCTTTTATTATGAAAAAGTGGGGAGATACGTGCCCCAAACCTATCCTAAAGCGTATTGTTTACTCCGGTCTAAACGGAGCAAGCTTAACCAGTGAGACGGGGGCCATAGCCTTGTGTGTTAAGGGAGCAAACACCAACAGTACCGATCTGGCTTCTTACCGTAAGAGGATCTTTGGTCATCCCATTTTGCAGGAGCTAGCCCTCTTTCATGATATGGTAGGCTCTAGAAGCCTAGTCTATCTCCCCTCCCGTACCAATCCCTACTATGGCAAGAGGGAAGAAGAAGCCTTAGTGGGGAAGGCCCGTAGCCTTTACCATAATGGATTGCTTACCTCTCGTATACTGGCATCCCATGAAGTCGTCCTTCTTATGTATCTGGTCTTCTTCATGGAAAA